TCTCACTATCTCTGTCCCGAGCGAGGACCTTTGAACCATGCGCTGTATCACTCGCCGGATGGATGAAATAAAGATGCCGGTAAGAAGGAGAGGTAAGAGCGCTTTATTTGAGGTTAGAGCAAGAAACAGAGGGAGCTCTTACCGTTCTCGCTTTTGTCTTCCTCGCGGATGGATTCAAAAATCCATCTTCTTTCCGGTCCGCTTGCTGTCTCGTGTCTTCCTCGCTAATGGCGGAACTAGCTTGAATCCTTCCCTTTATCTATAAAACCTAATCTTACCTTTGACCTTTTATCTAACCTGTTCTAATAAGCTGACCTTCTCTCTTAACTAAATAAAGGGCTGAACTTCTCTCTTAGATTACTAAAACTGAGTGACCGTAGTACCGGAATGTACCCACTTGTATATTGAGTGAGCTATACATTGAACGCACAGCTTAGCATCAGATGCTCTTCGAACTGATTTGATTGCGCGGAGAGGGCTTTAGCTTTCGACTGTTAAGGAGAGGGCCAGGAATCCCTAGGGGGCTACGGAGCGGTGTCCGAGGTACACCTAAGTAAGGTATATGTACATGATTCTCGTGTTATGTGTAGGTACCCGCCCCACTTGAAACACCCGTTGCTAGGGCAGTTTCCGCGTTCCAGAACCCGCCCTTTGTAGGTGACCAGCGATGGCACATAGTCAGTTGCACGGCCGGCAGAGTCAGAGATAGAGGTGGTTGTAGTTTACTTTGTTGATCCAGTCCTTTCTGTTTTTTAGATTGATTCAGTTTCTCCAAAAGTTGACCACGTTAATCCACTAATGGAAGCACTAGTTTAAGCAGCACCATTAATATCTAATTGACCCGAAATCAGAAGTTGACCGAGCAAAAGTGGCACGCGCCTGGAGCGAAGTCATAGACAAGAGCTTCGGCGGGAAAGGCCCCGAAGCCAGGTCGTAGTGAGCATCTCGGGACGGACCAATAAGAATCTCTGGCATATGGGCGACTATAAGCTTCGTTCTATGGCGGTTCAAGCTAGCGCCCGTTTCAGCATCATCTCGCTCGATTCCAAATCCATAAGAGGCGGAGTCCCAAGCATATCGAGGCCGAGTAGCTATAGCAGATCCATTTAGAGATCGAGCCCCCGTGGTGAGGCAAAGGCAGTTTTTTATTATCCAGTTCTATATCGAAAACGAGCAGTTGATCCCACGAAAGCAACGGGTTCCGGTGCTGGCTTTGTTGCGGGTTCAACTGGAATTGGATCCTAAGAAGTGAGGTAAATCGCCTTTCTCCCCACCGCATATGCCTCCTCTGCTTATGCCACTGGTGATGAACTCACTATGGCTATTCAACGTCGAACTCATAGTTTTCTACTACATAGGCGGCTAAACGAAGCCCCAGTCTTGATCTGTCAAACCCCAGCCTACGTATGTGCCCGCGTGGGATCAAAGTCACTTGCCGTCCGTTCGCTCTCTGTTCAACAAACGCCATCGATATTCACTCACTTCTTTATACAAATCTTCCGCCCAATAAGGCACTTTGATTATGACATTAGGGTCTTGACGTGCTTCGAAAGACAGAGAGATATTATTTGCACTAGAACACTTACGATACACCCACCGGGAACACATTCACTACTGGGCATTGAGTTCTTCCTGCGTTGCAATCTGGACATTGATCGATCTTTACCCAGCAGCTATACAATCCGAATCGGCTACCAGTACCTATAAAGACCGCTCTTCCGTCACCCCCGGTGCAGGGCCAATTTCAGTGCCGGTTGGAGACCTGGTTCGAGATGCATATCTTGAAAGAGAGCCATCACCTCGCCCAACATCCCTTCCTTTTCAATAGTCAATTCGAGAGCCAAATCAAAAAGCTTAAGAAGCAGTTGATCTTGATCCAATTCCCGATGCATGGGGCGAAATGCTGGTGGAAGCCCCCGAATGGGAACCTATCGAACGGGAATTAGTAGTAGTGCTGCTTGCTATAAATCTCTTTTGGAGGACAGCGGACGTCAGAAATCATTGTGAATTATGCATCTTCTTCGATTGATGGATTACAACAATTAAGTGGGAAAACGATTTCAAAAGATGCTTTCGAAGTGAAAGTGAATTATATCAGATGAACGCTACCCTGAAAAAGAAATGCGGGCGCCATGTTGGCAACAAAGGGATACCCATAAAAGTTTGGGCGCCGTTTTACCTTCTGCAGGTCAGGGCTTGGGAGAGATTCAAGGGTTTAGGCCCATCTCCGGTCACAATCAAGAAGGATACACACATCAGGCTATATCGTTGGAATACCAATGGTAAGAGGTGCCCCAATCCAGACAATTTGATCGACAGTCCGTGTTTTCTATTGGAGACCTTATACCCGAAAATGCGGATCATGGAAACATAAAGATTGGTATTCAACTGTACAAGTGCCCTATGAGACCAGAGACAAACCTTTCAAGGCAGAGATTCTTTACTTCATTCGGTGCGTTCTACCAGGGCCTAGGATATGGGTGTTACGAAGATGAGGTTATACAAGACTATAAACCTCATAGGGTTGCTAGGCAATTCGGCTACGACCAAGCCACCCCCGGTAATATTCACTCCACAACGGACCCACAAGAGGCGTGGGATATGTACAGGGCTCGACTTTCCAACGGCGTTGTCAATATTCCTGCGATGAGCAGGACTGGGGATTAAACAGAGGCATATGAATTATGGTTCAAAGGTATAACGAATCCTATTTGGAGACGCGAAGTCAATTCGTTGCACCACCATCTCCCCCAGAAGAAGAGGCCGAAGAAGAAATGAACGTGCCCTTTGTCCCTGAAAAAGGAAAAGTTTCAACGCACCAAGGAAGTTCAAGACAAACAGAAGAGCCCCCAAGAAAGAGAGTCAAATCAATTGCCCAGACAGCAACAAGCAAAAGGAAAAGGACAGACCCAACTCCAGCAGAGGAAGAAGAAGAGCCCCAGCTCATACAGAGAAAACGGAGGAAAACTGCTCAGGCAGTTATGCCAACGACTGAAACAACGACGGAGATAGCTCCAGAAAAGATGGGTGAGTCACCAACTCGGCCCATCATGGAATCAGGTTCGTTGACATAAGGTTTCATTCCCCCATATGACTGATGCTTGTGAAACTCACTTCTGTCCTCTACAGGAGTAACAAAAAGAAGGAAAATTGTTCTCAAGAAACCAAAGTCTAAATCTCAGAGATCACCAAATAAGACAGTGATCGATGACCCAACGGAAAAGGAACCCGAGGGTGAAGAAGAACAACCACAAGAAAGAAAGTAGGTATTCTTCACCTAAGAATCTTTGTGATTTCCCATGGACATATTCCTATGCGTTGACACAGTAGTTTTCATCCCTACCCCAGGATTTCACCCCATTCCAGAGATGGAGGAAAATGAACAAGCAGACTCTGAACGCACAGAGTCAAATTAGATGGTAAGGACTTATTTCTTATGCTTGTTTAAATGCATAATCCCGAAGACTAACACCTTGTGTAATGCAGCAAACCAAGTGAACGAAGGAATAGAAATAAGTTCACCTCAAGTGAACGAGACTACTTCAGTCAACGAAGACAACGAGATGGTCGTTGACAAAAGGACTACAGCAACGGAGGTAGTCCAATCAGATCCTTCACCACTTGTCATAGAAAAACAAGCCCCCTTTTCCACCAGACCAGAGAGGAGGAAGAACAAAGGCAAAAGAGTCCGCAGCCTCCACAGGTATACCAACAGCGAGAGATGGATACAGCTGTTATAGTGGAAAGGATGATATCAGAGCCCCCAGCAGCAGACCAGGAAGAAGCGACTATCAGACTGCTCAAGTCCACCAGACTACAGAGGGTTCAAGAATAGGACACAATGCGGAAGTCAACCAGGCTTCAGAGCAACAATCAGAACGCAACCAGGCTTGCGTCGAAGAAGAGAGAATACAATAGGAAAAGAAGGGACAGCTACCAGACTCCCATCAGCGACAGTGGCTACAGAAACAGAATTGACAATTCAGACAGAGGAAGTTTCAGCCAATACCACAAGAAATTCGATCGAAGAAGGGCCTTCCAATGCTCAACCCGTGAATGTCAACGAGACTGAAATCGGGATGACATCTGAAATAGAGCAAAGGCAATTTGCTGAAGAGTTGGAAACATGAAACAGATTTTCATACTTAACCCCAATAACTCCAGCAATTGCATACGAATCAGATGTGGAAGCAAATGTAGAAGAACATGTTGACATCTATGGGAGGGACATAATCCGACAGTACCCTGACCTCTTCAGACTCTATCCTCAACGACCTCATTACAGAGGTGTTCAGCTCAATGGTTATTCAGGATGGCTAAATTTTGCAGTTCACAAACTATTGTGGGAACGATTCGTGGCCTTGATCAAAGAGGCTGTAAAAACAACGTGCCATACCAGTGAAAGAAGGCTAAAGAAATTGTTCGGTGAAGCCGAAGATATGAAGAAGGCTGGTTTTAACGTGAGTCAAATAGTATTAGTTTACAGGAACCTACAGAAAGAATGAAGGCACACTTTCATGGCATGGCCCAGAAGAGTTTAGAAGAACTGAGAAAGGCTAAAGAGGGCATCAAAACAAAGTCTGGAAGAACAGGGCAAGAGGAAATTGAAGCGTTGGAAGCCAAGCTGGAGAGCTTAAGGAAAGAAATGGCTGAAACAGAAAATCAACTCAACATTGCCAAAGAAAAGGCGAAGTCAAAAGCTGCTGAGATGGAAGAGGCCATAGAAGCACAATTACTAGATCTCGAAAGGCAAGAGGAGATGCTAGTAAGGCTCGTTCAGTCCACTCAGCAAAGCGTTGAGTCTTTGGGGCCCAAATCCATGAATTGTCGATGTTGCGAATGTATGAAATGTTTTTGATAATATAATATTTTCTTGAAATCATCTGTGTCCCTGTAGCCAAGAAAGACGGCCGGGTTCGAGTGTGCATTGACTTCCGAAATCTTAACAAACCTTCCTTGAGTGAGTAAGGGATCGCTTCGCTCGGGCTTCCCTTGGGGGAAACCCTTCGCTTCGCTTGCTGGAGTGTGGATTCTATCTTGACCAAAACTGTCTTGGGTCTTGTTCTTCGACTGCAGTTGAGGGAAGACAACTGCTATTAATATCCCCCACACAAGGCTTCTCTCTTACCGGACTCCCTGACAGTGGTGCTCGTAAAGGATCGCTTTGCTCGGACTTCTAGGGAAGTCCTTCGCGTCGCTGGCTTCCTTTCGGTGGTGATATGAGTCCCGTATCTGAAGTTAACTGAACCCACTCCGGACAGGATTTCTTACCAAACCTTCCTTGCTCGAGTGCTTGCAGGACTGGCAGTGTGTCTTTGTCTTACCTCGCTCGGACTCCCTTTGGAGGGAGTCCTTCGCTAACGATGAAGAAAGAACAAGTGTATGCTTTAGATAAGTGAGTCTAATGTAACCTAGTGCATGGATGAGAAAAACTGAAATGAAATGAAATGAAAGGAAAACTTTATTTGATTTCCAGATGACCAAAGACCAATCAAGCATTCGACCCTTCCTATTATTGACCTTGACGCATGCCGAACAAGAACAGAGAGCGAAGGTGGAACCAACCATTATTATAGAAAGAATCTCCAAGTGTTTTGATTGTAAGGCTATTATTATAGCGAAAGAAAGACACTTGGATGGGGGGTTTCACTATCATGTAGGAATCAGGAATACAAATGCAACAAGATATACCGTCACGGATAAGTTAAGGAAGACGTTTCCAGAGTTTGAAGGGAGACAACTGAATGTACAATGTCACAAGGCGTGGACCTCAATATGCTCATATGTAATAAAGCAAGATCCAAACCCGGGGAGAAGTTACAATCAAAACTATCAGTCATTTAGATAAGGCAAAAGCATGGCATAAGAGTAGGAAGGTAACAAATGAAGAAGTTATAACTAAATTATATCAAAAGAAGGAATGGTTCAAGATATTTGAAGATGCAATATTAGCAAAAAGATGTATACAGGCATATTCATCCATCCGAGCAACCTTCGACGATATTAAAGTTGCAAAAGACATAAAAACGAATGTGATGGAGAGATTTGTCACATATATGGAAGAGCACCATAACCCAGAGGAGTACCACATAGAGGAAATACTTGACAAGTCTCTTTTGTTAGATTGGATCGCTTGTCAACTACTCTGTCAACGACCAATCAAAACAAAACAGCTTCTACTTTTCGGAAATCCAAACACGCAAAAGACACTCATCTTCCACTTCTTATCCAAAGTATTGAAGGTGTATTTTGCAAGCTCACGCAGAAATGACTTTGCGGGTGCCCATAATCACTATGATATATGGGTATTTGATGAATTCCAAGACCCTTTGCTGGAAAATTCGCATGGGGATGCATCAGAAGCGGGAATGACTTGGGCAAATATCCTACTCAAGCTACTTGACGGACAAGAATGCAGGGTTGACTCCAAGTATTCCAGGATATTTACAAAGAAAAGAAATGTACCTATTGTTATGATCGCTAATAAAGTACCCCTTTCCATAATAAGAAAGGGTCCACTTAAAGAGCGATTCATGCAAATCAAATACTCCTCGAATATAAAAAATCTAGAAGAAGAGAGGATCATTGCAACTCTATGGGGATGCATCCAAAGAAGAATGCAGCAGAGTGCCTACGCCAAACGAAAACAAATACCAAATGTTCTAAATCTAAACTACAATATGGAAGAAGTAGAGATTCAGGACATAGGGGAAGTAGAAGTAGAAGGAGAAGAAGAAAAAGGGAAATGGGTAAGCGTAGTGGAAACGCAACGAGGGCAAGTGGCACTCACGATAAATATCAAGCTGAAAAAAAAAGACGGCGAAGGCAGGGAAAGAGAGAAAGAAGGAAAATTGAGACTATTTAAACCCGGCGTAAAGACCATCCAACAAGAAAAAGAGGAGAGTTTATCCTTGCTTGACTTTGCTATTATTCCTCTAAAAAAGGCGGACCCACACACACAAAAAAAAGTATTGGGTCCGTTCAAGTACGAAAACCGAATATATAAAGAGTACCCTCACTTAAGTATCCATATAGACAAACCAGGAAAAGAAGAAAACCTAGGAAAAGCTTGGTTTTTGCCTATGGGAGATCTTGAGAACGAATGTATTCCCATACTTTTGCACAGGCAGCAGGAACATGAAGATACGGATTACGCGGCAAGGCCGCTATGGTTAGTGGATGAAATCACTGGAACAAAGGAAATGGTACTACCCTTTGAATTGATAGAACCGAAGCCGAATCCGATGAATCAGATAAAGCACATGAAGCAGGCAGATGAAGGATAAGAGTAGAAGACAGCTAAAGCTTTCGCTTTTGCAGAGGATAAGGATAAAGTGGATGAGGCGGAATAGGCGCGTCTAGCCCTTACTACAAAGGCAAGACGCTTTGTTTCCAGTACCGCCTACCTAGCAAAGCTAGAGCGGGAGGGCAATATCAGCAAAGTCAGAGATGGAAGAGAGTCAAAGCACGAGGGAACAGGGGCAGTGCGCAACGGAATGATTCGAACTGATCTCGAACAAAATACCCTTAGTCATGATATCAGCAACTTTCTCTTGAGAAGCAATATGTCACAGGCGTAGATAGCGGTCAAGCTTAGGAATTTTCTTTTTCAATTCCACCGGGGAAGGAGTCAATAAGCGCGCAACGAGCTCTTCGCGCCATACTGCTACTTTACGCTTTGGCTTTGGCGGAAGGTTGTCCGAAGCTGCTTTGTTTGTGGTTTCGACCGGAGTTTTTGATCTGAATGATGCTTAAAGCCGGTTTGTGTTTAGTCACGCACCTCTCTCTTGGTGTCCCGTTGAGTGGTTTGTTTATCTCTGGTTGTCTCCTTGTTGGGAGGTTGGTTTCAAAGCTTTAGTCTTAGGTTGGCTCTCCTTAGGCAAATTTGCTACTGCCTTATATTTCGCTTCAAATAGTAAGTAATAAATAGGCGTCTGGGCACGTTTTGAAGATGAAAGACCTGATAGATGAAGACTATAAATTGCTGATCTTCTACCGCACTCCGGGCTTCGCCCTTCGATTGGTCGGTCTACAACGGAAAGAAGTTCCCCGCTCAATTCTTTCACGTGAAGCACATCTTGCTGCCTGCTGGGAAGCTTCGAGTCTCTTACTCTCTAGATCTGAGACCTTGCCCAAAGGAAATGTTTTGATCTTTGCTCGAGCCGAGTATAGAAATGCAGTTTCGATTGAGAGTTGGTGGTATGTGAGCCTGAAAGGACTCAGATGGCTGAGCTAGGTGTGCTTCAACCACCCAATCTTGTTCCAATGCCGGGGAATTGGGCTCACTGTGCCCCACTGCTGTAGTTTACGTTACAGCTGGATCGGTTGGTTCGTGCTTTGGCGAGCGAACAAAAGCCTTCTTTGAGGAGAAATCCTTTTCTGGGCTATTGGACTGGTATCTGATAGAGCTGCTTTAGGCTTGTGTGGTGTCTCTATCGAAGTTCAAGGTGAAGCTTTCCGAGCTTGAAGATTGAGATGGCGAGAAGAGCAATAGAAGAGCTTTTTTCTAGCTTTGAAACAAGGGCAAGGGCGGAGCTAAGCTCAACTAAAAGATATGCTCGAGAAGCGCGATAGCGCTTTAAGGCGCGTTTAGCAAGCTTTTCTTTCATTTAATTCGACCGATCAAGCGTAGGAATGAGTGCTGGAAACAGGCTATTCGACCAACAAAACGTCAGATTTCTTTCCTGTTGATTGGCCTACTAGCCTAGGCTTATGCCCTGGTTAAGATACTTGCTGATAGAGGGCGGTTGGTGGAGTGGGCGGTGGGGGGGTTTAGTAAGCTGGCTTCTTTTCAGGCTGACCCTCTTTCTAAAGCTGAGTTAGAAGACACTGAAGGATCTGCCTTTAGCTCCGTGGCTCTCTCTAGCCGGCAAGGGCTTGGATCGGGCTCGGTTGGAGTAGTAGATTCTGGTGATGGTGAAGAGAAAGACTAGCTGAAACCAATAGCAATAACGCTAACAGCTTTAGCAAGAGCTATACCAGCTGCTTAAGTTGCAGTTGATTCGGAAGCAAAAGCTTAAGCTAGAAGGTCGGTTGGTGGGCGGTAAGGAATTCTATGATTCTGAAGAAGGGCGGTGGGTGGGCAAGGTTGGTTGGAAGGTTAGAGCAACCACAGCACATAAGATAAGGTGCGTGCGCGCGGGGCGCTGGCTTCAAATTATTATCCTACTCGTTTTCTGCGTGGAAAGAAAGATGGAAGGAAAGAGAGCGAAGCGAGAGCGCAGCGTGGTCATTACAGGCAGGCAAGGATACCAAGGTAGAGGCTCTTGAAGTAGGAGCAGTTCAGGCACAACAGAAAGCCCTACCCAAAGTGAGAGAATCCTTTAATTAAGGTTTTACGTGGTTCAAAAGAGAGCTCGGACTAGAGAAAGTCAACTACCAACAGAAGGACCTACTATCTAAGCTCGTGAAAGCGATAGGTATTCTATACCGAGAAAGAAGTACAGCTATCTAAGCAAGGACGATCTTTCAAGGCTGCAAAATGCCCTACTCTCCGGACACTTTAGGTTCTCCACCATGTTCAGAGCCTATATACCTAAACCAAACAAGCCTGGTAAACTCCGACCGATTACACCCCCTGCTAGGAGAGATCGAATAGTCATGGATGGAATGGCAATTCTACTAAACATAGTCTTCGAAAGCACCTTCCTCCCCTGCTCACACGGGTTCAGACCAGGTAAAGGGCCATTGACCTTTATGACCTGTGTTGAGAATTGGAGAGATGTCGATCGTCTAATCAAAGCCGACGTTGTAGCCTGCTTTGATAGTATTGATCACCAGACCAGATACTTATTGATAAACTAGGCAAGCATGTAGGAGGGAACAAGCAAGGTAATACTCAGTATTACTAAGTAATGGCGCCAATAAATACTTAGTATTAAGACTTAGTATTTACTTGCTTATGCTTCTTCGTTTTCTTGCTCGTTTTTGAGTCCGAAGGCGAGAAAGAAGGCAGAGAAAGCCAGGAAGGAAAGCATTGAAAACAAGACAAGACTAAAGACGTTCCACTCGGGCTTCTCACCGGAGAATCCCTTCTCTCCACTCCCCTAACTGCACTTTACGAAGGCAGGAAGGCAAGGCACTAAACTCATGCTGCTCCTTAAGCCGTTGCGCCCCTACTAATAAGCTTATTAAGGGAGAATCCCTTCGCTCCACTAGCCTTGATTGGCGGATGGAAGTACCAAGTCTGGTGGTATCGTATATAAGATAACGGCTGGATTTAGGAGTAGGTTTCCCTCTTCTGAAAGCCGGTGGTGATCTCTGAATTTGAAAGAAAGATGTAGCTTAGGGGGCGCTCGTCACTCTTCGGAGCTGAGCTAGGCACTTGCAATGACCACTACGAACGAAGGACCAACGATGATCTTGGAGCATAAGGAGCTAGTAGTAGTAGTCGCGAATTCGGACGGAATCGAACGAGATACACAATGAGACAAAGCGGGAGAGCACTTAGACAATTCACTTGGAGTACTGGGAAGTCAGCTGGGAGGAATTCCTCAGGGCGTATTACGGTTTTTCACCGAGGGGGTGGATCGAAGCGATTGCAGCGAAGAATGGATCTGAAACGAAGCACTTCGTCTATGGGCATTGTAGAAAGGATCGAATATGACCCTAATCGTTCTTCTCGGATCGCTCCAGTACGATGGATCGAGGGGGTGCATCTACTCCGCCAGAGGAAATGCAAGACGATAGAAGAGTTCGCTCCGCCGCGTAAGATCCTCGAACCTACCACGGCCACCATCTGCGGCCTATTTTCGTTCTCTTCCCTGCCTGGGAAAGTGGATCAAAGAAAGGTAGCTTGCTTCTCTCCTGGACTGATGGCGGCTTATGTAGTGGTCGGCCTTCCTACCAGAATGCCTCTTTGGTCGAAGAGCCAAGCCAGCGCAGGAAGCAAAAAAACTTGCGTGAAGGACGTTTTCTTCTCCGCCCTCTCCTCTCCAAAGACCAAGGGAGAGACTGCATCCCTTTCCTTCGGTAGCTCTTTTGGTTTCCCAAGGATAGCGGTAGCTGGGGCAAAGCCCGCTTTCTTCGCTCCGCGAATGAGAGAGAAACTCAGAGGAAAAAACACGTTCTCTCTTTGCGAGGTCCGAAAGTGGAGAACGCATAGCGTTCTCTGGGCACATAGGATCAAACGTAAAGCAGCGCTTTCTTGGCAGAGTTTTAGGCGGCAAGAAACTTTAGGGCTTGTTGGAGCTGCTGAGCATAACGAATCGAAGCCGAAGGCGGATCAAGGTAGCTTGCTCCCAAGCCAAGTGCTTGCTTACGCTTTATGTAGTGGTCGGCCTTCCTACCAGAATGCCTCTAGAAGCTTCTACAATTTGCTTCCGGTAGAAGCTAGTCGCTTCGGTAGCTTGCCTGCCAAGCCGATAAGCGAAGGGCCGAAGGATGGAGCGTGCAAAGTCGATCGTGCACCTGTCGTGTGACCCGTTGGTCCTAAGCAATGTCTTTCGCGAAGCGACCCACCTAGAAACAGCTCTCCCTTATGTTAGGGGGGCACTCAAATGGAACTTCGATCGGATGCGGGTATCCAATCCCGCCGCTGAGATGTCCAGCGGATTCCTGGGCCTTGACGAATGGCCGGCCACCTTTTACGTTAGAAGAGCAAAAGGCCCGGGGCATGGCAGGATGAACCAATGTGAATGAGTGTAAGCTTCGTTGCCCGAACACGATTGGTGCTGACCACACTAGGTGCTCCCGTGGTAGCAAGAGAGGCCAGGCGGTGACAATTGAGAGGTTGTCACTGAGCATTCCTAGTCACACGGGAAGAGAGGTCAAATGGCAAGGCAAGGCCATACGCCCGTGTGGCTCCTCGCGGAGTATAGCTCACATCCAAACATCTGATTGGGGAACGGGGCAACGCCCATGAAGCTCCGGCGGAAAGGGAAGGCCTGCCAGGCCGTATGCCCATGGGTGCAGGATTCTTCGAAAAAGTGCGGGCTGACTCGGAGACCTGGGACCTTGGCTTAGCAACGAATGAAGGGAAGCTCTTCGAGCTTTCTCCGCCAGCGGCTTATGTAGTGGTCGGCCTTATAAAGCTCGCTAAGCTTCGCTCCCCCCCCCCCCCCTTACTGAACTTTTAACTTAGTAGTCGGCATTCTATAAGCGACTTGTCGAGTCTACGAAGCTTTGCTTCTTGTAGTCGTAGTCTTGTAGTCGGCCCGTAATGCCTCCCTTCATTCCTAAAGTCTCCTTCCAGCCCAGAATGCCTACAGACTATAAGCTAACCGCCAGAAGCTCACCCTTCGGGTGTCGCTTCCAGCGCAGGAGGCCAAGCATTCTGCCAGACGTCCCGGCCTGGGAGCCCCGTTCGCCTTTGGTACTTCAGTAGATCTTCAAAAAAAAGGCGCTACTTCAATGCAGCCTTAACTACAACTACATTACGCAAGCCCCACCGATACCTACCTATAGAGTCAAAGTACCAGTGACGGTGACTTGGTTGCGTAACGTAATATGGATTCAGTCAGCTTCACTCCCGAGGTTAGGGATTTTCATAAAGTCTGGTCGAAGAAGCAAAGCCCAGAAAATACTGAGTATTACTGAGTAATGTAGGGCAGCAAGAAAACGAAGAAGCATAAGCCCATACAAGAAAGACTTAGTATTAATACTTAGTATTAATACTTAGTATTACTGAGTAATGGTAATGGTAATGGTCTTACTTAGTAATACGCGAAAGCCTAAGTCATTAATCTTAATACTTAGTCTTACTTAGTAATGGCAAGAAGCAACGCCCATACAAGACTGAGTCTTACTTAGTAATGTAGGGCGCCAATAAATACTTAGTATTACCGAGTAATGGTCTTACTTAGTAATGTTCTTGCTCGTTTTCTTGCTGCCCTACATTACTAAGTAAGACCATTACCATTACCATTACTCAGTAATACTAAGTATTAATACTAAGTATTAATACTAAGTCTTTCTTGTATGGGCTTATGCTTCTTGTATAGCGTTTTCTTGCTCCTTGCTTCTTCGTTTTCTTGCTCGTTTTTCAGCTCCCTCGGAAGCGAAGACCTATTGAATCAAGGCAAAGAAGTCAAGGAATGAAGCTGCTTCTCTAATAGCCCCGTTGAATAGGAGGGCGAAGGCTTTTTGAAAAAGTGTTTTTTGTCTTGTAAATTATTGTAAAGAAATTGATTATATACTATAAACTCTTTTTAGTTTATAGAGAGGGGGGCTTCAAGTTCTTAGGAAGAGCCGTACGAGGCAGCTCACGTACGGTTCGGGAGCCGAGCCCCAGCACAGGGGCTTAGGTCAACACTTATATATTAGCCAGTCATCAATTGGAAGCGGGCAAGATGGTGATGAATTGCGATTGGTCCAAACCTTCGACCAGCGGCTTCTTGCGACCTGCCCAGAATGCCCATACATACCCTCGGTTCCAAGACCTTGTTCGCACAGCGAATAAAGGCCGGGTTGAAGGGGGCAGTCAGCTGGCTGCTTCTTGGCCACGCCCCCCCGCTTATAGATACGAGATACTTGATCTAAAATCTCAAGTAGGAAATTGCATACCATTAGCCGATATACGTATAGGAACATGGGTACATGATATTGAATGTAATCCAGGTCAAGGCGCAAAGCTGGCTCGAGCCGCAGGAACTTTTGCTAAAATAATGAAGGAACCAGCACCACAATGTCTTGTGCGGCTACCTTCGGGTGTTGAAAAACTCATGGATTCCCGATGCCGAGCTACTATTGGTATAGTTTCCAATCCCAACCATGGTGCACGTAAGCTTAGAAAAGCTGGACAAAGCCGGTGGTTAGGCAGACGCCCCATTGTTCGTGGTGTTGCAATGAATCCAGTGGATCATCCTCATGGAGGAGGTGAGGGGCGCACGAAAGGAGGTAGACCTTCGGTGTCACCTTGGGGGAAGCCCACCAAAGCTGGATTTCGGGCAGTAGTAGGGGTGGGGAAACGCAGAAATTAGTTCATGCCACGACGATCTATATGGAAGGGGACTTTTGTTGATGCTTTCCTGTTGAGAATGCAGAAGAAAAGAGAAATTCTTTTGAGCAGGAAAATTTGGTCACGTAGATCTTCTATTTCGCCGGAATTCGTTGATTGCTCCGTACGAATTTACAATGGAAAAACTCCTGTTCGTTGTAAGATCACTGAAGGAAAGGTTGGTCATAAATTTGGAGAGTTTGCTTCTACACGGAAACGAAGACCTTCGAGAACAAATATTGGACCGGGAAGAAAGGGGAAAAAGTAAAGTCTAAGCGCCATATGGCACGAAAAGGAAATCCGATTTCGGTAAGACTTGATCTGAATCGTAGTTCAGATCCAAGTCGGTTCAGTGAGGGCGACCGCGAAAGTCACCGAATGGGTCATTCCTTCATCCCATATTTCTCAAAATAAAAAGGCGTGGGAGGACGTTGCAGATGTCCGGGACGGACACGACTTCTTCTAACGCTAGAAGACCGAAGGAACCCGGGACCAGAGCATGTCGTGAAAGAAGCACACTGGGCGGGCGTGCTTCGACCGTGTCTCCGGGGCACAGTTGAATGTAGATATCATGAACGCGAGGTGCAGGATACCAGGCCGAGAAACCCGGGCAACCACTCCCCTATGTGCCGATCGCTAGCGCATCCAGGGCCCCGGCGCCCAGCTCCGCTGGAGAGGCCTAGCCTGATCTGAGAAGTGCTAATTCGGTTCGGATAGACTTCATTCAAGAACGCCGCCGCCCCTGGAATCAATAAGAAAACAAGTGCTAAGTTTCAGATCAGTGAATAAACCGAAACGAAAGAAGAGACGTTTCTCGCTCGGCGCCTAAAGCGCACTATGCTCCGCTTCAACAAATGAGAGTTTTCGGTGGAACCGGTGAACCACGCGAGCTGGTTAGATGCGTGGGGCAGAGGGCTCGTAGTACCTGCTAGCGCAGCTATGCAGTGGAAGGGAAGGAGCCTAAATCGACCCCCTTCTTTATTTTTATTCAAAGACACAAAAGCTGTACAAAGAGATTGGAATCTCGGATGAGACTAAGCAGCTACCGTTCCGACGCGCCCCTGACCTATCTTGATTAAGACCGAAAACCCTCTCTAAAGTGGAGCCTAGTTGAAGCTGTCATGAAAATCATAGAATGGAAAAATCAGAATAACCACTAGTAGGGATATGGATGCGGATATGGATGGAGTCTCGCTCAGTAAAGAGAGTTGTAGATTCGTAGAACAGGAGAGGAGAAGAGTACGCGCGCTAGCTAGCTACTTATAGCAGCCAACAAGCAAGGAGCAAGAAAACGAAGAAGCATAAGCCCATTAGTAATGTAGGGCTTAGTAATGGCGCCAATAAAGACTTAGTATTAATACTTAGTATTAATACTTAGTATTACTGAGTAATGGTAATGGTAATGGTCTTACTTAGTAATACGCGAAAGCCACTATAAGGAAGAAGCATAAGCCCATACAAGAAAGACTTAGTATTAATACTTAGTATTAATACTTAGTATTACTGAGTAATGGTAATGGTAATGGTCTTACTTAGTAATGTAGGGCGCCAATAAAGACTTAGTATTAATACTTAGTATTAATACTTAGTATTACTGAGTAATGGTAATGGTAATGGTCTTACTTAGTAATACGCGAAAGCCAACAAGCAAGGCCCATACAAGAAAGACTTAGTATTAATACTTAGTATTACTGAGTAATGGTAATGGTATTACCGAGTAATGTAGGGCGCCAATAAAGACTTAGTATTAATACTTAGTATTAATACTTAGTATTACTGAGTAATGGTAATGGTAATGGTCTTACTTAGTAATCCGCGAAAGCTTAAGTCATTAATCTTAATACTGAGTCTTACTTAGTAATGGCGTTAGCGCAGGAGTTTTCTTGCTGCGCAGGAGTTTTCTTGCTGCCCTACATTACTAAGTAAGACTCAGTCTTGCTTATGCTTCTTCGTTTTCTTGCTCCTTGCTTCTTCGTTTTCTTGCTCTTTGCTTCTTCGTTTTCTTGCTGGCTAGCGCGCTAGCGCGCTACGGCTTTGACGCCTACGCTTGCTGCTTGCTGCATTAGATCTTTAGATCTAAAGAATCCATGCTTCCCCCGGAGCGAGACTCTATCCAGATCTAAAAATGGAAGAACGAGCTAGGCGGCCGGCGGGCAAGGAAAGGGGGCGGGCGGGGCCTTGGCGAGACGTTCTTCTTTCGAAGCGTTTTGCCAAGAGAGCGAGGAACAAGCAAGGTAATACTAAGTATTACTAAGTAATGGCGCCAATAAAGACTTAGTATTAATACTTAGTATTAATACTTAGTATTACTGAGTAATGGTAATGGTAATGGTCTTACTTAGTAATCCGCGAAAGCCACTATAAGGGAAGGGAACAAGCAACGGACGAGCGCCAATACTTAGTATTACTTAGTAATCCGCGAAAGCTCAATACAGGAACAAGCAACGGACGAGCGCCAATACTTAGTATTACTTAGTAATCCGCGAAAGCTCAATACAGGAACAAGCAAGGTAATACTAAGTATTACTAAGTAATGGCGCCAATACTTAGTATTACTTAGTAATCCGCGAAAGCTCAATACGGAACAAGCAACGGACGAGCGCCAATACTTAGTATTACTTAGTAATCCGCGAAAGCTCAATACAGGTAATAGCGTTAGCGCATCCGTTTTCTTGCTGCGTTAGCGCAGCCGTTTTCTTGCTGCGTTAGCGCATCCGTTTTCTTGCTGCGTTAGCGCATCCGTTTTCTTGCTGCGTTAGCGCATCCGTTTTCTTGCTGGGGTGGGGGCCTTTCCTTTCAAATGACAACCACCTCTTCCTGCTGCAAGGGCGTTGCACGAAACCAAACCGCCCCCCGCCCGATCAAGTACCAGTTGCTTCGCTGGTAGGCCCACTTAGGTTAGGGGGGCATTGTCCCTCAGTTCTTACCAACCTCAGGTGTGTAATCGACATGTTGCTAGCTTATTATCGGTCGAATAAGAATATTGGATTCCCTCTGCTGTCCATTTCTTATTCATTCAGGGCGCTCGGCCGGTGCTCCTTTCTCAAACCAGAACTTATCTGAACGTTAGGGAAGATAAGGGAAGACCACCTGAGCGAACCGACCGAAGGGACTTGACTTATCCGAACCGAACGTTAGCGGCTTAAGCTAAGCCTATCACGAGCAGCGTCGCTGCTTGATCGGCGGGGAGGAGCATCTCCAAGTATGGGGCAAGGGATCAAGCGCTTTGACTTTGTCCCCCGGGATCCACCACAGGTTGGGTTTTAGAGCCGTGTGATGGGTGACTATCCAGCACGGTTCGGAGAGCACTTGTAGTCTGCGCTGGTGAATGGAAGCCCCCCCTATCAAGCAAGAAAGAAGCGGCTCTTCCCACGGCGGAGTCACCATTGACTCTCTTTATTATTATGGTAAATCAGTGTATCAAGATGTCAATCTGAGATCTTATTTCGGTTCGATACGTCCACCTACGATACTCACCTTTGGCTTTCGTCTCGGTAGGTGTATTATTCTACATTTTCCCAAAAGGACATTCATTCATTTCTTTCTTCCCCGTCGACCACGACGACTGAAACGACGCGAGAAATCCAGACCCGGAAAGGAGAAGGGCCGGTGGTGGGCATTTGGGAAAGTCGGGCCGATCGGGTGTCTTCATTCAAGCGACGGTACAGAGGAAGAACGAAACGAAGTGAGAGGCCGGGGGGCGGGGAAAAGAGTCGAGTCGATCAGGCTCCACGACCGGGAGAAGCAAAATGAAATCCGGATTTGGCCGAAAAAGAAGCAACGCTATGGATACCATGACCGATCACCATCGAGAAAGAAGAATCTTTCTAAATCACTTCGGGGCAGCGGGGCCTTCAAGCATCCGAAATACGCCGGGGTTGTAAATGACATAGCGTTCCTGATAGAAAATGACGACTCCTCCAGAAAAACGAAGTTATTCAAGTTCTTTTTCCCAAAGAAGTCCCGCTCCGACGGCCCGACGAGTCATCTACTTAAAAGGACCCTCCCTGCTGTGCGCCCCTCCTTGAATTATTCGGTCATGCAATACTTATTGAATACAAAGAACCAAATGCATTTCGACCCCGTCGTAGTTCTCAAGCATTTCGTGGCACCGGGCGTGGCTGAACCATATACGATGGGGGGAGCGAATGAACAGGGAGGAAGCTTAGATAAGAGAATACGCTCTCGCATCGGTTTTTTTGTAGAAAGCTCGACCAGCGAGAAAAAGTGTTTGGCCGAAGTCAAAAAGAGGTTGACCCACTTCATTCGCCAAGCGAATGATCTTCGCTTCGCGGGAACAGCAAAAACCACCATCTCGCTCTTTCCTTTCTTCGGTGCTACCTTTTTCTTTCCAAGGGATGGGGTTGGGGTGTATAATAACCTATTTCTTGAGGATGCCGGGGAACAACTCCTAGGTCAATTAAGGATCAAATGTTGGAACCTTATGGGTAAGGAGAAGGTAATGGAATTGATAGAGAAATTCATAGACCTAGGTGGGATAGGAGAATGGATAAAGGGAATAGAGATGATGATAGAGATCATACTGAGAAACAGAAGAATTCCGTACGGGTACAACTATTATTTGAACGAAGTGCAAAAAATGCGATCTTTGTTGTCTAATAGAACAAACACTAATACCTTAATTGAGTCGGTCAAGATCAAATCTGTTTATCAAAGTGCTTCTCCGATTGCTCAAGACATATCTTTTCAACCGAGGAACAAAACCATATCATTTCGTTCCATTTTTAGTCAAATAGTGAAGGATATTCCATTAGTAATGCAAAAAGGGGTGGAGGGGATCCGTATTTGTTGTTCAGGTCGATCAGAAGGTGCAGAAATAGCTAGAACTGAATGCGGAAAGTATGGAAAAACATCTCGTAATGTATTTTACCAGAAAATCGATTATGCTCCTGCGGAAGTATCTACTCGTTACGGAATCTCAGGTGTCAAAGTGCGGATCTCATATAGTCAAAAAAAATAAGGGACGTGCTATATCCGAAACGTACGAAATATAGTAAATATCGTAAAGGCAGATGTAGTAGGGGTCGCGAACCGGACGGTACACAACTTGGTTTTGGAAGATATGGCACCAAAAGTTGTAGAGCTGGTCGTCTTTCATATCGAGCCATTGAAGCAGCGCGTCGGGCTACAATCGGACAATTCCATCGTGCTATGAGCGGACAATTCCGAAGAAATGGTAAGATATGGGTAAGAGTTCTCGCAGATCTCCCTATTACCAGGAAACCTACAGGAGTGAGAATGGGAAGAGGAAAAGGAAATCCTATGGGTTGGATTGCTCGTGTGTCCACGGGACAAATCCCATTTGAAATGGATGGTGTGAGTTTGTCAAATGCTCGACAAGCCGCTACATTAGCGGCGCATAAACCATGTTCGTCAACCAAGTTTGTTCAGTGGTCGTAACGTAATTGGTTAGTGGGGAAAAACCGGGCCGGGACTCCTAATAATTAGGCGAAGTGTTTGTTGTGTTTGTTCCTGAACGACGGAAGTGGAAAGACACTAAGGGAGAGGGATATACTCCTTTATTTTTTTAATCGCCGAAATTGTACGACGAACCTTTTTGTTCCAGGCGTACGACCTGGATACTAAAAGGTTGGATCCGGCCCGGTTTGGAAAGTTATAGTAGTAAGAATAAGAAAGAGAAGAGCTAAGATTCAGGAAAGGATGACCTGAGGGTATTAGTTCCATTTTTGAAATGGGAGTCGTTTTTTTCTCCCCGGCCCCCGGCCTCGTCGTGATTGCCTTCCTTTAGCCGCCCAGCCTGGATGGATAGCTTCGGATCATCAGTTCAATGTTGAATGATGAGGAAAGAAAGGAGTTGATCTCCGGGAAGGGAAGTCTTTCTGTCTTTATGGGAGAAAGGAGGAAAAGTATGTATGTATCTGGGGGATGGGGGCTATGTATGTAGAAAGGGATCAGTCTCTATCCATCCATCCGGATACTAACGTAGGCTACCAAGTAAGTAAATTCAGGTAGTGTATAAATAACAATGACGCAAGCCAACAAGCTCAAACATGAACAGTTGGTTGGCGAGCTAGCTGCATTTCTTGTGAGTCGACCCGCGCACGGGCAGGCAGCGGAGGTAAGATCGACGCGAGGGCCACATACGTACATCAGCTTCGTGTGTATGGTGCTGTTAGCATGTGAACTTCACTTCACTTGTTAGCTGACCTTGACTTCATAAGACCTTAACTGAATAAGACTTCAGTTATTAACATAATACCTAACTTCATTTGTTATATTCACTTAAGGAGCAAGAAAACGAAGAAGCATAAGCCCATACAAGAAAGACTTAGTATTAATACTTAGTATTACTGAGTAATGGTAATGGTCTTACTTAGTAATGTAGGGCAGCAAGAAAACGAAGAAGCATAAGCCCATTAGTAATGTAGGGCTTAGTAATGGCGCCAATAAAGACTTAGTATTAATACTTAGTATTACTGAGTAATGGTAATGGTAATGGTCTTACTTAGTAATACGCGAAAGCCTAAGTCATTAATCTTAATACTTAGTCTTACTTAGTAATGGCAAGAAGCAACGCAATACTTAGTATTACTTAGTAATGCTGAGTAATGGCGCCAATACTGAGTCTTACTTAGTAATGTTCTTGCTGCAGGAGTTTTCTTGCTGCCCTAATGAGTAAGGGCGCGCTAGCGCGCCATTACTAAGTATTACCTTGCTTGTTGGGCCATTTATAAGAAATTGCTTGGCTTGGAATGGGTTACCAAGCAGGCCATGGATTGACCATGACATACTACGATGCCGAATGAATCCTGACATATTCAGGATCAGCAAACATTAGCCACCACAGGAAAGGTTATTTTGGTGACGATGAAAGGTCTGTCATTACCATCAAAAAGGTCATTCCCTTCCACCTTTGGGAAACTCCGACCATGACTGAACAAAAAATCTTCGCCGTTGCTGGGTGTACTTACCTCGAGTATAAGGCTGCATTCTTTTAAGTCTTCAAGAGGCAGAATATATGGAAGTCACATGTCTGGCATATTCTTCTCGACGATCAGTTCAATCAAGAAGAAAGACCAATTTGGTTCGACCTTGAATGGTGGCCACGCTTCGGATTGAAGGCAGAAGCACTACCCAGCCAAGCCCTATTTGAAGCAACAGGGCTCACCCCTGACAAATCTCAAGAAGCTAAGGACAGCGATCTCATCCACTTCCTAGCAGCCAATGACTACCTATGGAATCTACAATGGAAGTATGAGACGATTTGGGATGAAAACATCGGGACGCTTCAACGAGTATGGTATGTCAAGTGGTACCACCGGTCCCCGATCACTTACCTCTATCAGGATTGACAATCTATGGGGGAAAGCAAACGGATATACGGCAAAGAATGGATAGCCTTAGCAGACTTATGGAAACAGAATGGCTGGCTCGATCAAATGCTTGACCAAGTTAGCTCGAGGCAGAGTATTCCACTGATAATGAGGACGAGCACTATCTATTTGCAATTGATGAACTGCAAACAGCTGAGGATTGTCCGAGGCCTACGCAGGAGGAAGGTGATCGCCATCAGAGTACTAGCAGGCCTTTTAGGGCTCATGACGCAGAATCATCAAATTTACCGTGAATAGTGTTTACTGTTTGCAGCCATAGTATTTAGGAAAGAATTCTGAAATAAGCCATATGTGGCATGTGTGTAGAGTCCTGTAGCCACGTACTATAAGTGGCATGTGTTAATGTGTTTCAAGTGTGTGATGAGTGACACATGTAGTGAGGTCACCATGTAATAAATAAGGTAGTGGTGTCATCATGTCATCCACTACTTTAGTAGGAGTGTCTAGTTGTGTCGAGTAGAGGTGGCACCATGCCTACCACTACTTTTGGTAGGGAATCTACTTTTGAAAAAGTAGAGTTTGCTTGGGTATGAAGGAAGCTTATGTGTGGTGTAGAGTAACTTGGTGATAAGGCTCATGTCACATCACCTTTACTTTACAACTCATGTGCTAGTTGTCATTTATTCCCTTTACCTCTATATAAGGAAGGTATGTGGGAATGTGAGGAACATCTGAACATCTGAACATAACATCTTAACATCTCGGAGTTCACTCAACTCAAAAGGAGAGTTCTCTACTCAAGTCTCTTGAGAAGTTCTTCATGATCTTCTCATAGTTCTTGGAGAAGAAGGTCCCAAGCTTGTAAGTGTCCTAGTGTCTTCGTGTCTTGTAATCTCTTTCCTTGTAAGACTCTATCTTCTTTAATGATATAATGTTTTCTTTACTTATGTGTCTCTAAACCCCTTTCTCTCTCTCCCCCTCTCTCCCTAAGGATGGTTGATGATGAACTAGGGTACGCCGTGGCTATGGCGATGACCGTACGCCGGCACTAAGCCCATATGGGGTAGATGCTCACCCATCTACCCAATGCACCCGCCTTACCCTTATGATTCAACCTTATGCCAACACACCCTAACCACATCATGCCCATCTATCCATGTTCCATGTTTGATTTCCAGCTTTTGTATTCTTATGGTGTATGCCTTATGATAAGCTTACATATTTGCCAATGATGGTTGATGCGTGTTTAGATCTTGATTAATCGGGATGAGAAACTCTAGTATAAGACCTGCAACATAAATCTGATTTTGAGTTCTCAAATTGATTAGTTTCGTTTACGGCTAAGATTTGGATTTAGACTTTAGAACTTGTTAATTGATGTAGTTTCTTCACTAAGCTTTGCTCTGATCTTTAATACTCGAAATTCGTTTGTTTCTTCATGCTAAGTATTGAATCCGATCTTTAGTACTCGTTAATTAGTTTCACTAGCTTAAATTATGGATGTAATATAAATATATCTTTCTATAAAGAATTATATATATATATATATATCTATATATATATCATTTTCTTTATTTATATAAGTAAGTATATAATAAGTGCAAGAAATGTAGAACTAAATAAGTGTACCTATTCATCTTTCAACACGAAATATATGTATGAGAATAAACTTTCTGACTCTTGCTCTCCCGTCTTGTCTTTATCTTCTCTTCTAAAAAATAGTTTCTTACGAGTTTCCGAAGGATTCATTAGAATCCAGGGATTCATAGTAAAAAATGGTGGTTCTCGGAAGATATAAAAAAATGCAACACTTCTACACTTCTATGTAATTATTATATATATTATTACGTAAGAAGTGAACATTCTTTTTTTTTTTTTATTGAAAGATTGATTATCAATCGATTTGGTAATAACCACAGGATGACTAGTAATCCGTGTCACTCTCACTATAGTCCATATCTATGTGGATATGTATATCAGTATATCATTCGTGTCTCTGTTACAGTTACAACACGCCGATTTTGATTTATATTTATATAAATATATATATATTTTTATATATATATTTTTTCTTTTTTTATAAATATAAATGGTTCAATCATAAGAATATGTATGCTGTACACCTCATTCCTCATTTACCTGGGATTGTAGTTCAATTGGTCAGAGCACCGCCCTGTCAAGGCGGAAGCTGCGGGTTCGAGCCCCGTCAGTCCCGACCTAGGATCCGATGAATCCATCAATTCATCTCTCCATTTTCTGTGAAGTGGGGGTCAAGGCTAACAAGTGAATCTGGAGGCCCATGAAGTGAAGTAATAAGCAAAGGAAAAGCAAGTCATCATTTTTCTGTTTCTGTACAATACTTAACCTTTTTTTATTCCAATCTACTCCAATCCAATTGCTCGTCATTCCAATTCTACTGATACAGACTTTATGCAAGAAAAGAAGATTAGGGGTCCATTTGCACTTGGACGAGTTAGGAATCCCCCAACTCATCACTTTTTGGCGGAACAACAACCCCAATTTCTTGTTTCAGAGATAATGAATTGGTCCTAAATGTATCAACGTTTGTGCCCTCTTCTATTTCTATGAGTTAGTTTGGGTTGGGGATTTGGTCTGTCGAATCGTTCGATAACGTGTGATTCCATCAGAAGTCTCTTCTGTTGATCATTTACAATTCAGCCGACTCCACCACTGTGCTACGCTCCATTGTGTAGGTTTGCTTCAAAAGAAACCCCTTTCTTTTATTGTTATTGTCACGAAACCTAACCCATTGGTTGGTCTTACTAGGTGTTATTTTATTACATTAACAAGTATTTCGAGCCATTCCATTTCGAACCAATTTCGAATACTAAAGATCACGATTTGGAATGACTCTTTCAAGACTTCTAACTCTAATTAAATGAAATAATAATTAAATAACTCGACGGTTTCTGGGGGGTCAGGGTCAGGTAGGGATAGTACAAGCCAAAAGTCTCCAGTTTGGGTATAGGAACCTATGAGTTGTTATATGTAAGGGTTCCTCGTAATTCAACGGATTGCATCAAATTCATTAAGTATAAATCTGGGACAAGGAGATAGAATCTAATCGGTCGATGCATTCTATTTCCGTATCCGTATCGAATCAATAGAAGCAATGATCCTCTACCCGGATCTTAATGAAAAGAATAGACCAACGCCAACCGAGTAGAATATATCATAAATCCCAAGATGGAAATCCCTAGACATTCTACTACATCTGACTACTGACTCTATTCTAAATCATTAAGAAAAAGATAAAAAATGAGCCAGCCCTCTTCTTTGATTTGATTATATTATATGAATTTTCTATTATATTAATATTCAATAATATTCATATTGAATTCCTTTTTTTTACGAGGCAAAGTGTGAGAGAGTTTGATTTGTATAAGAGCATGATATGTCTACACCATATCTAAATGGAATCGAAGTTAAGTGTAAGTGGGATTCCGTTGGATGAATCTTGAAACGAGACATGACCCGCAGCAAATAAACGAAACTATGTAGTTCGATCCAAAAAAATGGTTGTTTCGACTAAGCAGTTATGGATGAATTGACAATTTCAATTCGAATCGACTAATTCGGCCACATTCATAGGAGTGCATCTATGTTTCTGCTTCACGAATATGAGATGGGCATTTCTAATAATATCAAGTGTTATTCCTATTTTGGCATTTCTCATTTCCGGAGTTTTAGCCCCGATTCATAACTAGAGCATGCAGCCGATTATGGATACAGATATATAGAAAGTGTGCAGTGAGGGAAGAAGCATAAGCCCATACAAGAAAGACTTAGTATTAATACTTAGTATTAATACTTAGTATTACTGAGTAATGGTAATGGTAATGGTCTTACTTAGTAATGTAGGGCGCCAATAAAGACTTAGTATTAATACTTAGTATTAATACTTAGTATTACTGAGTAATGGTAATGGTAATGGTCTTACTTAGTAATACGCGAAAGCCAACAAGCAAGGCCCATACAAGAAAGACTTAGTATTAATACTTAGTATTACTGAGTAATGGTAATGGTATTACCGAGTAATGTAGGGCGCCAATAAAGACTTAGTATTAATACTTAGTATTAATACTTAGTATTACTGAGTAATGGTAATGGTAATGGTCTTACTTAGTAATCCGCGAAAGCCAACAAGCAAGGTAATACTAAGTATTACTAAGTAATGGCGCCAATACTTAGTATTACTTAGTAATCCGCGAAAGCTCAATACGGGAACAAGCAACGGACGAGCGCCAATACTTAGTATTACTTAGTAATCCGCGAAAGCTCAATACAGGAACAAGCAACGGACGAGCGCCAATACTTAGTATTACTTAGTAATCCGCGAAAGCTCAATACAGGAACAAGCAACGGACGAGCGCCAATACTTAGTATTACTTAGTAATCCGCGAAAGCTCAATACAGGTAATAGCGTTAGCGCATCCGTTTTCTTGCTGCGTTAGCGCATCCGTTTTCTTGCTGCGTTAGCGCATCCGTTTTCTTGCTGCGTTAGCGCAGCCGTTTTCTTGCTCAAGCAAGGTAATACTAAGTATTACTAAGTAATGGCGCCAATAAAGACTTAGTATTAATACTTAGTATTAATACTTAGTATTACTGAGTAATGGTAATGGTAATGGTATTACTTAGTAATCCGCGAAAGCCACTATAAGGGAAGGGAACAAGCAACGGACGAGCGCCAATACTTAGTATTACTTAGTAATCCGCGAAAGCCACTATAAGGGAAGGGAACAAGCAACGGACGAGCGCCAATACTTAGTATTACTTAGTAATCCGCGAAAGCTCAATACAGGAACAAGCAAGGTAATACTAAGTATTACTAAGTAATGGCGCCAATACTTAGTATTACTTAGTAATCCGCGAAAGCTCAATACGGAACAAGCAACGGACGAGCGCCAATACTTAGTATTACTTAGTAATCCGCGAAAGCTCAATACAGGTAATAGCGTTAGCGCATCCGTTTTCTTGCTGCGTTAGCGCAGCCGTTTTCTTGCTGCGTTAGCGCATCCGTTTTCTTGCTGCGTTAGCGCATCCGTTTTCTTGCTGCGTTAGCGCAGCCGTTTTCTTGCTGTATAGCGTTTTCTTGCTGCCTTTAGAGTATAGCGTTTTCTTGCTCCTCTCTCCCCCCTTTTTTAGCCAACACCATCTTACACTGTTGGGCAAAGCAAAAAATCTGATGAATAGAAGGAGATCAGAAAGATACGCGGACGACTTGACTATAGTATAGGTCGGATGTTTCCGTGAGCAGTAAGCAGCAGATCTCCCCCCTTCTTTTTTTGTTTTGGGGAAAGCCTTTGGGCGTGTGAATTCTTTCAAGGCAAGGGGCGGCCTGATTCGTTCGGTAGATCTGGTCGAGGTGGTTTTCGTTTACCAGCGCGTAGGTGGTCTAAGTTCCTATGACCGAGTCTTTCTGGCCCCTGTGAACATCTTTTCTTAATGTATTAAAGAGGGCCTCTCTAACCGGTGAAAAGTGGCGGGTGTCCACTAACGGCCATTCCTGGCTCGGCTCCGATAACGCAATTCCGGAAGGAGTCGGTATAAGGGCACTGGATCCCTTCGGACCTGGAGAACGTTTGACGCTGGGTCGGGGTTTGGTGAACCAACGGGTCGCTCCTCTAGTTGAAGTATCGGGCCCCTTTTTCGTTGCCTAGGTTACACCTTCGGAATACCCCAGAAGGGGATTTCGCTCTACTCCCCCCAATCTTCACTTTACGCCACGCCGACTCTCCGTCGTGGAATTAGACCAAGGGGAATCTCCATAGGAACTAGTCCCTCAGATTTCGCACGTAGGAGATCGAGACACAGCCCCAGGGCTCCAGGGCTATGGGGAAAGATGTAGATCGATCGCCCTAGATAGACAACTACATAGAGGGTCTCTACAAGTCTATATATTCTTTTCGTTCCAGATCAATATCACAACCAATGAGGTCTGCAAGTTTCACATCTAAGTAATACCCTAGTTTACGAGAATCACTTATATATATATTTATATATATATATATATATATAGGTAGTTGTCCGGTCGTACCCGAACAATAATATTCCAGAGGGAAATGCACCTAAGATCAAATATTTCGAGCCGGCTTCCGTGGAAAATTCAGACTTTCTTTTTGATGCTGCGATCACATAAAAACATAAACTTTGAGGCTCAATAGCTAAATACATGGCAATTGAATCATAAGCCGAGATCATAAAGAGCATACTGCGAGTAGGAAGTGGAATTAATACAATGGATTCAGAAGCATCAAACCTCTCTTGTTCGGAAGAATCGAAACACATCGAAATGGTACCAGCCGTACTTAATAATGGAAGGATTTGGCAGAAATATGTAGAATTGTCCCTCCTAAAAAGATGATTCCGGAATAAATGGGCAATAGTTAGGAGAGGTGCGCCAGCGGCGAGCAGATGCAAGGTTATTAGATACCGAAGGAAACCCCGGCCAGAACCACACGTGCAAGTTTCCCTGCATGTGGCTCGTCCGTGAGAACTTCTTCGGATTTGCGTGAACTAGCGGACCGATCACTAAGTGGGGATGCTCCCTCCAGCATGAGCGAACCCTTTCGGAACTGGTTAGGAATGGGCGCCACTATCCCAGCCCGGATCCAGCCAGGTTCTATTGATCATGTCCCCTTCCCAACAGTTGTACCTTGTCTTGGGGCGTCTTTGGCTTTACGAGAGAAAGCCCGCCGGATAAAAAAGTCTTTATCTTCCCGTCCCGGGTCATAGTGAGGCTCCGGTGCGTCCACAGAAGAGGAAATCGCAATGCATCTTGCTCAGCAGGCGTAGCGTGGAGTGGGAGTGTAGCGGGGGTAAGGAAAGGAAAGTGGCCGCCAGAGAGGAAGCCAAACCAACCCAGCCCAGGGCCTATTGAGCGCAGCTAAGCTAATATGCGCCGGAGAAAGCCAGGTGCCGGAGGTAAGCTCTATTCGGCCCGGAGCATTGATTCCCCATAACGAGCTCTATCTCTCAATTGCCTATCCTGTGCTCGAGAGGGTCCCCAGTTCCTCGGCCTCGAGGTGCATTTAGTTGTCTTACATGAGACTCGGGATATTCCCCACTCCATGGCATGGCACCTTTCGCTCATCCATTTCGCCCGCCCGTCCAGACGCGGCGCCCTTTCTCATTATCATCTACCGCCCTTTCTTTCCTCCCGGCTATTCACGCATGAAGATCGTCGTATGTATGCTCGACTTCGGTTGCCGGTGCAATAGGTAGGAGTACATTATGGCAGGATCAGTCACCCGGGCAAACCAACCCTCCTCCAAGAATCATTGTGCTATGCCCCCCCGATCCCTATAGAGCGAAAGAGCTGCCTGGTGATCCCTAGGTTGCAGCACGTCCGGTCGTTCACTCCTCGCGCCGCTGCCGCCGTTTCTAGGACCGACCGACGCCTCACCTGCACAGGTACCTACGTAGTGTAGTGTCGGTCGCACATTCATAATAGCGTTCGGACTCATGTGCCTTCCAGAACCAGGGGAGTTCCCTTGCTCCTGCTGCGTACGATTAGCCAGCCTTGCGGCGGCAAAAGGATTAGACGTCCCCCCCATGCTAAGGTTCCCTGCGGTCCGAACCTGGTGCCGCATTAGGTTAGGGAGCTGGGCGATAATAGCTCCTCCGCATCCCAAGCGCGCTGCCCTCCTAGGCGCGCAACACTAAGTAATCCAAGCCAACCCACATTACTTACTAACGGTGGATAATCATCTTTCTTAGAGGTACTAAATACAACTCCATGAATGAGCAAAATGGAGGTTGCGTTAATGATAAAGATCTCTGGGGAAACCGCTAAAAAAAGATTGAACATGTGGGAGGGATCCGAACGAATTCTGCTTTCATTTCATTCACTTGGCTTTTGCACTGAGTTACTTACACTTACGGAATATAACATCTCTCTCAACGCCGAAGACAACAGAAAAGCAGGAACAATGCCATGACTATAAAAGATTCCAGAATTAGGGACATCATTCGATTTTCTCGAATTGGCTGTCCTTTACTCCAGAACATATTCTTTCTTGCATATAGGTCATTGCTTGATCCAAAAAGGGGCTATTTATCCCGATGCAAGCTTGTGTGGATCTCCAGAAGGGTCTTGATATCCAATTCTTCATTGGATATCAGTTCGATTACCCGGTCCCACTTTTTTTGAGACGGTCGTGGAGTGAGAAGGTCCCCCGTCAAGTCCTGGAGCCGTCGACGAATGCTTTTTATGATTTCCTCATATGCCTACTACTAATAAGGGCGTCGAGTTCTTCTTTTTCTTTTTTGTTTTTATTACGACTTCAAGCCGTCACGTCACGTAAATCCCTTCATTCAGCTCTAAGCGATAAGTCGGAGAATAGTGTGTTATATCGGAAAAGAGTATGTATGTTCCCACGGAGCGGTAACTAGGGAGGAGTTGTTTTCTTTCCCTCAAACACTGTACTGTGGTTTAAGCCTGATAATGGAACGGCCCGCCTGGCCACTATGAATGAATATTACGTCAATAGAGTGAGTAGTTCTTTCCGTTGTGCCCTTAACACGAAGCTAGGGCAGCTCTGTCGCCGATCGAGCACGCTGCTGAACTTCAGGAGTCATCTTTCCGTTGAGGCCCAGTTTCGCTTTGTAGCTTGCTCTTTCCCAAGATGTATAAACTCCTTTTGGTTGGCTTCTGTACAATGGTCAAAGTTCGAGCGAGTATGGTTCTTTCTTTCCCTATTTATGGCCATATCGCCAAATCTACCTACGTCTTCATAAGCATACTTTTGATCTCCTTCGAATTTAAAAGAGGGGTTGGGGATCCACCAAACACTCTATTTACGCTATTTAGAGTGATCACCTGCTTTAGTTCTCCCCGGATCTCGAGAAAAAGACAATGAACTGAAAACGAAAAGTGTCTCTGATACGAGGCATCGCAGGGAATCTGAATAGAAGGAAGCGGAGCCTCAAGCCAATCTCAAACCATCCTATCGGGGGAGCACTCGGACAGTGTTCTTCCACTTTTAGCCAACAAAGTGAAAAGGCGCTTCAAGCCACTTGAGAAGTGAAGTAGCGGAACGGGCAAGGAGTTGAGTTTACTTTTCTCCCCTATGAAAGCCCTTTTTCAGCTGCTAAGATAATGGCTGTTTTCTATTTGCTTTGATTCAAGAGTGGTACTTCCTTCCCCAAGGACAAGACGGCTAGGAAACGCTCTTCTTCATATTCTTATGCCTGGGATGTGTTTCCCTTTTGGGTTGGTTGGTAGGTTAGGAGCTGTTCAAAAACCCTATCTTCTAAGGAAATAAGAAATACAAAAACCCTATCTTCTAAACTATATTAGAGCCTCTAAGATCAAGAGTGGCTCGTTAAGACTTCGTGCCTCAGACCTTCCTCGTAAATTCAGTCTAACAGAAGGACCTGCTTCGAGTGCCCTTTCATTGCTATTTGCTTTCTCTGTTCGAAGCTCAGCTGGGCTGGAAGATTTCTTTCCTAGTGGGATAATTGAGTCAGGGCAAAGGATGAAGAAGAGGTATATTAAGGTTCGGTATTTGACTCCGGGGACTACGTGATCTATTGTCTCTATTGGGTACTTTTTCTTTTGTCCCTTACACCCTTTCTTCTCCTCCCTCACCCTCTCTCTCTTTCTTGTTGACAGTGACATCAGAGTTCGTGACAGGGGAAAGCATGTAAAGGAAAAGTGAAATGGTAGCTACTTCTTCCCTTTCCGGTCGGTCTGGTGTGGTGTCATTGACTGAATTTCTCTTCACATCCCTCCATTTGAATCTCGACTCTGTTTTGGCTACAGACTGTTCGCGCTAAGACAGCGATGATGCCCGGGCTAGTGTAACTGATCTCGCTACTAAATCAATATCGTCAGTTATATGGTTGCTTCATCCAATAGAGGTTCAGGTTCAGAATGTCCTACCTTCCCTGATTCAGAGGGGATCACTCATCAATCTACTGTTATCCCCAAGACCTGCTGTTAGACTTCATCTTCTCTTCTTCTTTGTGAGACTTTCTGTTAACCTTTCTTCTCTTCTGTTTTTCATTGTCTTTGTCTCGATATAAGGTTGTAACTCCTCTACTAAAGAATAGAAGGGGCTAAAGAATCCATGCCCGGGGCTAGCGCCAGTTCTGAGTCAGAGTCTTCCCCGCTGGCCAGTCAGAAGATGAGGCTGCGCCCTTTTTCCTCTTTCTTGACCGATCCGCCCCGTCACCTATTGGACAAGCGGCTGATAGATCCTGGTCTATATCGTAGTCTCTGGTGGCCTCTGAGGAGTCTGATAAAGCTGCCCTTCTTTCATTCCCATCCTCGGGCAGGTCAATCTTACCCGTCGCTGCTGTTGAATGAATTCCAGATTGCCCGGCCTAGGAAGGAGCTCTTTTTTCCGTTGGGCTTGGGGACGCTAATGCTTCTCCCCCACTGAGCTCTGCACCCGCTCGTTCCCACAGGACAGGGAAGGAAAGTGGACAGGTCGGTTCAGGTGAAGACTTTTCCCCCTCAGAAAGGAGAACCCCCATTCCATGCTCTAAGCTGATAGTCGAGTGGCTTTACGCTCCTGCACCTCTTGAAATTCCTGTGTTGGTGGGTCCGCTTTTCCAACTCCCTATCTTCTGTTATCGTATCTAAGAGAAAGAGACATGGCATGGAAGGGAAGATCCGTTTCGGGTGAAGACTCATCTGAGTATGCCTCATATGTCTTTGGCAAAGTCGAGTTCTTTTCTTCTTCATCAGGGAAACTGCTCAACCTCAAGGCTAGGAAATCTCTCTTTGACGGGGAGTGAGATGTAGAAGCGGAGAGAGGCCTGAAAGTTTGAAATGAAGTAGTAGGAATGAACCTTTCAAGATATAGAAAAGCCTGAATGAATGGAATAGATTTCCTGGCCATAAGTCTTTGTTAGCTTTAGGTCGAGTGGGCTCACTTCCCCTTATGCTGGCTTCCTCTCCAATTGAAGAGAATGGATTCGAATGCTCAATCAAGCAATAGCAATTCGAGCTAGTTACAGCTAGGGAGTCTCACTCGATCAACCCAATGGCATGACGTTCTGCTTAATGGGCTTGTTCTCGCCGATGGACTGAAGAAGCCTAAATAAAGGGTGCCCTCGTTGGAGTAGCAAGGCCCTTGAACCCGTGTTCTCAGAAGGAGGAGCCCCAGAAGGAAGGGCTCTTGAGAGGATGCTTCTCTGACCCTTTGAAGGATTTTCACTCTATTTGGTCGAACTACTTCATACCCTTGCCTAGCTGCCATCCACACACCCTCCTCTCTACCGGGCTTAGGCTCACTCGCTTTAGATCAACTACTTTACGGCTTAAAGCGGGGTATGACATCCTCGAGAGGCGGGGATTGGCACAAGCGTTGATTCACGCAACCTAGTAAACTGTAAGAGCCTCCTTGTTGGAGATTGGTTGCTGAACAGATGAATAGGAAAGAGAATGTAATGATCGGGATTAGCAGCGGTATTTCAACCCAGTATAGCCCGTGTTCTAGGCCTCGCTTTCTAAAAAGCTAATAGAGCTAGGATCGAGGATTTAGACCCACTCTTCACGATCTATTACGAAAGAAAATCACCAAAGAGAGGAATCCTAATTGAAGAATAGCAACATGGGCAAAATAAAGATCAATCTAATTAGGGACTTTTTCTGCCTTTCTCGTCCTAGTTAGCCAAGCACGGCCTTCTTACTAACCAGATTTCCAGCGGGGCTGATTCACTGAATGGGATAGAAGGAGGGCTGGCTGGCTTAAGCTTAGGATGGAGCCTAGCCAATGCCGTTATTATACATTCTACAGAACGAGAGATATAGGATTAAAAAACTCTAAATCAGCGAGCCTCGCCTCCTTACCTGAGCGGGGAAGAAGGAGAAAGGGAGAAGTTAGAAGCAGATGAAATGAATGGTCTTGCTCTTCTCACGCCTCAACCTGCAACTTTAGACATCTTGGAAGGATTAAAGCATGAGAGATCAATTAGGCGATCCAGGTGATATGATAGCAATAGACCATGTATTCAAGTTACCAGTATAGCGCTTCTTCCCCTGACATCCCATAGCTATATCTTTCGATGGAACCATTCCACTCGCTTATTTTCTATCCTCCGATAATGATCTTATCTCGAGTCCTTCACAAAGATGCATTCAGTCACTAGCAGGGAGCAAGAAAACGGCTGCGCTAACGCAGCAAGAAAACTCCTGCGCGCGCTAACGAACAAGCATAAGCCCAGCAATACTTAGTATTACTGAGTAATGTAGGGCGCCAATAAATACTTAGTATTAATACTTAGTATTAATACTTAGTATTACTGAGTAATGGTAATGGTAATGGTCTTACTTAGTAATACGCGAAAGCCTAAGTCATTAATCTTAATACTTAGTCTTACTTAGTAATGGCAAGAAGCAACGCAATACTTAGTATTACTTAGTAATGCAAGACTGAGTCTTACTTAGTAATGTAGGGCAGCAAGAAAACGAGCAAGAACATTACTAAGTAAGACCATTACCATTACCATTACTCAGTAATACTAAGTATTAATACTAAGTATTAATACTAAGTCTTTCTTGTATGGGCTTTTGCTTCTTCGTTTTCTTGCTCCTTGCTTGTTGGCCGTTTATTTGCGCGTTAAGGGCTGTTGCCGCACTCAAATGAAAAGTCTTTGAGAGTGCTTTTATAGGGCTTGGTCTGTACTACTCTAGGAGGTACTATTGGCAGAGGGGAAGCGCCACTTAGAGACTTTTCATCTGAAGGAAGGCAGTCGGGAAAGCCCTAAAGGTAAGAAGGTCTTTGTTCAAGTCAAGTGACTTAGCTTAGAGAAAGAAAACCGTTAGTGAAGGGAGATGCGTACAGTTTCGGCACTCGAAGAAAAGCCACTTCTTTTCTTGTTCCGGGAAGTACTACTTGAAAGTCAAGCTCTTTTAAGCAAGCCGAGCAGAACATAAGATAGAGGAAACCGGAACTTTAGCTAGTAGACAAACTACTTTCGTTAGCAAGCGGATCAGACAAATCTCATACCCTAACGAGAAAAAGGTGTTGGAATCGACTTAGAGAAAACAACTGCTTTTCCGTTAGCGAGTACCGCGGAACTGAGACTTGAACCTGAGACTCAAGGTCAAGTGCCTACGTAACGCGGTAAGTGAAAGTCAGAACGCGTGTGGAAGGTACAGCTCAGGCACCTACTACAACTCCTTATGTTCCGTCCTGAAGTTCCGGGTTGGCGAGAGAGGGAGGTTCATAGAGAAACGACTTCTGTTACGGTAGTCGAGGGCTCTTTGTCGTAGAATATCCTCTTTCTGGCTAGTGGGCTCAGTACCATTCCAGGGAAAGCCGATCATGAATCAAATCTGGTTTCGGTACTCTAAAGGTACACTCGCTTCTGTTAGTCGCTTTTGAGATCTCTTCCTTTCGTGCTAGCTGATCAGAGGTCGGAACTCATACCGTCTAGCTTACAGAACGGCAGGTGCCGAAGTGAACTCCTTGTTCTGTTCCGCTAGTTCAGTTCTATCCGTTCGTTCTCTTTCTTGGTAGGCCGTAGAGCAAATTCCTTGTTCTTGTTCTCGGCAGGGAACTCCTGCTTGAAAGTGCTTCACCCGAAAAGTAGTGTACTCGCCTTAAAGAGTGCTTTAGCAACGGAAAAAGAACAAAAGAAGATTGAGTTTACTTCGGAAGGAAATACTCTCTAAGCCAAGCTTACCACGAGCCCTCTCGTACCGCTTCCCCTCTGCCTTACTTAAAGACAGAGTACCGCTTACACGACTATCCAGAAAAGAAGGAAGAAAGCAAGGAAAGACTAGGTTTCTGATCCACCCGGAAAAGAACTGTTTTGTTCGCTTGTAGCTCTTAGACTTAAAGCCTTTAGCTTGAATTGCCCTCCTGTACTCGCTTGCCCTAGAGTCCCGTTAAAGGAATTCTCTTTGATATGATATCCCGCTTCCGGCCCTAACCTACAGAATTACCACACCCTGTCACTCGTTACGCTTAACTGACTTCTACTGTAGGCTTTACGGATTTAGCTTTAACAACTTTCACTAGAGTCTTCAGGTACTCGGAAGGTTCCATTAGTAAAGCCAGTTGCTAAGGAAAAGGTAGAACCATAAATACTATCCGAAATAGTTCCATTTCTTTTTTTTCAAGCACGACCTGCCAATTGTCTCTTTCCCTCGGCTCCTTTCCTTGAACTGCTTGAACTGGACTTGAATCCCAGTACTGAAAGACGGAAGCAGACAACCCACAAGCTGAGACCCGTAAGCGGATCTGCTCTCTTCGGCTAAGAAAGATATCAACGCAGGAAGGTCTCATCTCAGGAAAGGAGGAGGGGCTTACTGAACACTAATCCATGCAAGAAAAGACGACAGCACTTAGGGGATTTTCTATATTGGATAGGACAGGGACTTTTAAACCAAGGATGGCTTCCGGGAGCAAAGCTCAGGGAAAGTTATGCTTTTAGGGAGAAGGGAAAGCCCCTTGGAAAAAGGCGATCGTTATGCGATTAGCGCTAAAGCAACGGAATGAGCATTAAAAACAGCCCCTCTAGAAAGTGAAAGGCTTGAAACTACTTGCCGCTTGAAAGAACTAGTATAGCTTGAACTGGACTGGCTAACGGAACAAGATGGATTTAGTTCCTTCTCTGAACCGCCTACTTGAAAGTGGAAGTTCAGGTTCGTAAGCGGAAGCGGGAGTGATGGAAGTAGTTGTGGATTTCTGGCTTGACGCAAAGCAAAGCAGAGGGGCTCGCTCTTTCCGCTCGCACGGTGCCTACTGCCGTAAAGAAAGCGGAAAGCTACAGTGGGAATAGTTGTTCTCTACCAGAACAAGAGGGACTTTTTCTCTTTTGAACAATAAAAGGTACTGAAGAAAGCACTTTAGCTTGAACTGCACTCCCGGTTTAGTCTATCTGATCTCCTTGCCCGGAAGCTACAAGCGGAAAGCAAAAGCTAAAGACTTGAAAGCGTGACTTAAAAGAGGAACAACAAAGAATCACTTCACTTACAGAACTTGCACTTGAACTTTCCGCCCGGAACTAGATAGATTCTTTCTCTTCTCTCGAGTACCTTCGCTACCCGTAACCCGGAACTGCCCGTAACGAAAGGAGTTCCGCTCGAAACCGAAAGGAAGGAGCGAGATCGAGAAAGGGGAAGAACTACTAGAGAAAGGCAATCGAGAAAGGAGCGGTCCTGCCACTGCTCTGCTCGAGGAAGAACCCGAAACCCCGGGAGTAGGTTTAGTGGCTTTAAGCTAGTCGCTAAGGCGAGCAAGTAGTTTCACATTGAAGGAAAGAAAGGCAACTCCGGATGACGCTACCACTCTTCCCTGAGCCTCCGAATGAATCGGGACTTCTTCAAAGAGACTCCATTGAACCATTTCAAGCAAAGCCTGCGCATATTTATCTGCTGGACTTTCAATTGACCACGCTCGGAAGGCCGTAGAGCGATGCCATTTTCCGTTCACCCTAAGCCACCGCTGGATCAGTCATTCATTAAGGCAAGGCTACAACCTCAGAAAGGGATGAGCGCACTATGAGGAAAAAGGGGGGATCTGGTTCACTGGAGCAGCTCTGCCTCTTTTCCTGGTGGCATGGCTTGACTACCTGGATCAGGTATTAGCTGGCTACTGGATCTGCAGGGGCAGGGCATGCATGGGCCAACAAAGCCTTTCCGTGGAAGGTCAATCGATCTATCTTTGGTGGTATAACCGGATCGACTCATTCTATCGGTGTAGTGCGGAAATCGGAACCAACCAACCGGAACGTTGACGCGAGGAGGGCCCCCCTGGCCGGTCTGGTGCACCGCATCGTCATATGGGGGCGGGGCGCCACATATGTTGCATTCCATGTATGATACGATTGGCAGATAACAATTCCTGCTGCCAGGGGACTGGGTGGGAAAGCCATTTGGCCCCTCCCTCCGATATTCAGTCTTGCTGGCCCGCTCACGATTTGGCATAAGGCCAGCCAAGCCCTCAATTTCTTCTTTGGATTTCCTTTCCCTGGATGAATTCGGAACGGAATAAGTCAAGTAGGGCACGAATAGGAAATAACCGAGTGGTTCGTTAAGATGCTGGTCAACCAGCAGACACAGAGATCTCTAGGACGAGCGGGTAGAAAAGAAAAGCAGAATCCTCGGGTTTCAACTTGATGCCTTTGTCATGGATCGTCAGCAGGGAACAGTCGCTCCCCGGAAAGCTAAGGCTCACAGGTTGCGACTGCTAAACTCATTCCAGCATTAAAGCTAGGAAAGCAAAGGCTAACGCTCGGGCTTAGCCTATCGGCAGCCCTTCGCTTCAGAGGAAAGCTAACAACCCCTTCAATCTTTCAGGCAAGTCAAACTAGGGCGTTCGCTATCATTTTGAAGTCAAACTAGGGCGTTCGCTGACATGTTTAAGGTGTCGCTAGCCTGGACGATCAGTATCATTTATACTTGACTCCTGCCATGAGAGGAACTCGGACTTATTGATGTTGCCTAATACATCTGCTGGAGAACGGCATTGAATAGAGAAGGTCAAAGCTCTATCCTGGGATTTCCTAATGTGCCACTACCCTGTATAAACGTACTGATTTATCCCTTCCATCTTTAAGGGAAATGCACGCAATGCCTGATATTTGAAAGGGAAAGCGCTTGCTTACCAAAAATCTTTCATGCATCTCGTTCCTTTTCCCTGAAAGAGAAGAGCTAAGAGTGCTTAGAGAACTGCAACATGAAACTGACTTTATGGATGCAACTTAATGAATTCTAGAAACCTGGTCCTTTCCTTCGTGAGCTTCCAGTTCATGATCAGCAGTAGGTGAGGAATCTTTTGGAATTCCCTTCATAAACTCGTCTTTCTGGATTTACCTTAAAGACCTCCCAGGTCTGTTTGGCTTGGTTGTTTCCTTCTTTCTGCTTGCTTTTGGCTTGTTTGAGGTCACTAGTTTGCCTGGCTTGAGAGAGCTCCAGTAGTAGGGGAATCATTGCTTTTCTCAACCTGTTCAAGATTGACCTTAGCCCCTCGCTTTCGGTTCTTGCTTGCCTTGAAGTCCTCGCTTTCAGTTCCGGATTCATCCCTAGCTCAGAGTGAAGTTCCGGCTTCACAAGTCACAGATGCTGGATTGCCTTAACTAGCTTCAGGTGCAGCTCCAGCTGACTCACCTGTCTTTCCTTGGTTTCCTTGGCTAGCTTGAGGTTAAGTTCCGGATTCATTCCAACCAGGTCAGCTTCCAAAGTCAAAGATTCTGGACAAACATTCAAAGCTTGAGGTGAAGGTGCAGATTCTTGCTTGACTTCCCGAGCAACATTCCCTAGATTTGCCTGACCTTCGTAAACCCCTTCGCTTCCTAAACTGGCTTGGTTGGCTTGCTCTGAGCTTCAACATTCAACAGATTGATTGCCTTCACGAGCTACAGTGGATAACTGACTTGATTGCCTTCACTAGCCTTCCTAAAAGATCTAGAAGAGTCCTACCCTCGCTTACAGTGCGGGTGCAGGTGCAGGTGCAGGTGCAGGTACGGGGAAGAATCGCTGCTTTGTCCCCTTAAACACTAAGATTCCGGCTTTCCTGGCTGTTACAGATTGACCTTCGTAAACTGGCTTGATTGCTTGACCTGTCTGTCCCGAGTCCCGTCTTTCCTTGGCTTGCTTACGGGTGTTCTGCTTGATTGATTGGCCTTAGAAACATGAACATTCTTGATGCTACAATTAAGGAAACCTGGTCCGCTTCCAGTTCAGTTAAGGAAGTACTATAAGAGGCCGATTCCCCGACGGGTTTAAAAGAGGCAATAGAGAAACCTTACTTCGCTTTAAGTTCTGGTTCTGGTGAATGTTACTGCTTTTCCGGTTAAGCTGGCTTCTGGTTGCTTTGGCTTGCTTTCCTGCGCAGCTCCTGCCCTTCCTTAAAGAGCAACATTCAACAGATTGACCTTCCCGGTAGAGCTATTTATCACTTCCTGTTCAAGTAAGATTCCCTTTCGTGAGCTTCCAGTTCAGTCAAGTAATTCTTCTACTAGTCTTCGAGAGATACAGCTTCGACCCCGGCTTCCAAAGTATGATTCTGGCTTTCCTGCCCCAGGGAGCTTCCTTCACTAGCAACAGCGGATAACAGACGTGCCTATTCTCTTGAAAAAGGGCGACAACTCCTGCTTTTGAGACTAGCTCCCGCCTTCCCTTGCTTAAAGAGCAGGTTCTGCTCCAGCTCCAGCTGCGATTGAGTGATTCCCCCCTCTTTTAATTGGAACTAGTTTAGAAACCCTGTAAAAAGGTCCTACTTATTTCTAGTTGGCTTCGAAAGTAAGATGAGCCTGGTGTGATTGTGGGTCCTTCCTGATTGGCTTAACTAGCTGGGTTCCGGACCCTTGATTCAAAGAAATTCTCCTTCTATTCTCGTTTATCCAAATCTTGAGTTTTGAGGTCCTGATTCAGGATCTATTATGATTTTTAGGTGCCTTCTCCTGCACGAGAAAGTCGATTCCTGGCATCGATTTCTGGGACCCTATTCCCCTGGCTGCGGATCTTTCAAGTCAAGACGTTCCCGCCCAAGTCTCAAAACTATTACAGGTTTAGAGTGGGCTTTGACTAAGACGCATTTTCACTTTCTCGCCTGGTTTGCTGCTTCTAGCAAGTCGAGACTCTCTCCTGCGAAAGTGGAGGATCCTTGTGATCTGCCTTTAATCCCTTGCCGGCGGGTGCGTGCTATTGATTTCCCAGTTTGCTTGTATTGGTTGATATATCAGGGCTTAAAAGCGCCTGTCCTATGGGGAGAAGGAGCTACTCAGGATAGTGAAGACAGCAAGCCTTGGGCAACAGGGAAAGAGAGAAGAGAAGCGGCAGAACCCTCACACAAAGAGCAATCGCACTTAGGACTTGAAATCGATTAAAGGTATAAGTCGAATGATCCCTTGGACAAGGAAAGACTTTCAGCCCGAACACGGAAAAGAGAGGAAGCCGACGACCTCGATTGGATATCTATCCTGGGATTGGTTTGATTTTGAAGCTGAAGCATACTTTGGGAAGCTTCCTCTCTAAGAGGCGCCTTTCTCTCTATATGGATTCTGAGCCATTCTCTCAAGAAAACGGGATCCCCTTTTGGAAAATGGAAAATTCACAAATGGCGCGAATGAGCAAGCGGCGGGAGCTGCAAGACCACGAAACGGAAGCACAGCACGCTTGGGAACATATGAATAGGGTCTTGGGTAAGGCCCTGAAACCAGTCCTTGGAAATATAGAACCACCCGTCGGCTTTGTTTGTTGGCAGGATTGGGAAGACCGGGGAAAGATTGAATCTTTTCATACTTGGCCAGGAAAGCCAGATCCGACTGACCGCGGACTTTGACTTCCGAAGAAACTCGAGGGAAATAGTACATCTTTGCGGAGGGAGTTACCCAGAAAAGAGAGATCGGGAGAATCAGAGCGGGCCGGTCTCGTACTTGAAGAGGTTATACGACAAGAGGGGGTTATAAAATAAGGAAGATCAAATTATTGACCAAGGCCCCCCTTACGACGATGGAATTTGTCCACGGGCAAGAAAGTCAAAACTTTGGATTTGAATCCCTCCAATTGAAAGCTTCAGCGGGGCTTAGGCTTACTAATAGGCTATAAAGTAAAGTGACTCTCGTTGTAGTATAGACTTTGGGAGTTTATTTTCCTGCATTTCCTGAAGAATCTCAGGAAGTTTTTCCACTCTCCCATGCATCTCCCCTCTAAGATTGACACGATCTGCTCCATTTTCTGTATCCTACGAGTGGATAACTAACGACTGATTCACGAGATATCCTTTGCGCCTTAGTGCCTTAGCGTTCGGTGAAATCTCTCTAATTAGAAAAGAAAGTTTCCATCTGCCATGCCGTGACTCACTCCGTCCAAAGGAGTGACGAACTGAGTCGATCAGTTAGATATCCCCGATTCAGTCTTCCTCAGTAATGGAAGAACTTCCGAATTCGGAATAGATAGATCTGGTCTCTTCGATTTATGAGAGAAAGTGCATGAATTCCTTTCTAATCTTTCTGCTTTTCTGAAAGCATATTTGCAGATTGGGGGCTATCGCCGTATCCAGTTCCTTATGCTTGAATGGCCCAGCCCACTCGGTGGGGGTGAGCCCTTCGGTCGGTCTATCCCTAGGAGAAAGAATCCGTCTGTAAGGGCAAGTGAGACCCTCCTTATCTACAGGCGAACGATTTCTTATGATTGAATATTTATAGCCAAACCAACGAGTTTCTCATAAGAATCCTTACAACGGTAAGAGTGGGCTTTTCCGGCGCCACTCTCGGCTCCTTATGAGAAGCAAGTGAGCAGAGCGAACGATATTAGGAGAAAAAGAGGAACAGTACTGCCTTGAAGTGAGTCCCTCGATCTTAAGGAGGGACTCAGCTTGCCTGAGTCGATCAGTTATCGAGGGGAGGCCCCGATTCCTTTTGATAATGAATGAATTCTTATGAGGCATCAGGCAGGGCTGGCCCCGAAGGAATCCGTCAAGTTCGACCCTGATTTCTTTCTTCATAAGGCGAACGATTCATGCGAAATGGATCGAGGGACTAGGGACTTGGCCTTTACCTTTACCAACAGCAGTTCCTGCTAAAGCAATAGTGGCAGCTTCGGCCGGGAAAAAATGAGACTTTCTAAGTCAAGTCAAGCGAGACTTCCCGGGAAGGCGAACGATCTCTTTTCTATTTCATCTATTGAAAACGAAAAACGATTAGGATGATCTACTGTGTAAGTCAAGTCTTTCCTTTCCCTGGGAAAGCAAACGATTCATTCTCAAAGGAGTCGTCTATAGAAAGAGAAGAAGAATCCCGTGGGGGCGGGGAGATCTATGTTAGTTAGTTACAGAAGCGCTTTCCATAATCAAACCAACCCTTCCGTTTTCTCTTAGTATTTGATGAGAGTCTGGCTCGGCTCCCCGAGGGGGTCAGGGGAGGAAACGTTCCGCTACGAGATTTCATTATGGGATTGAGATAGCAAAGCTGTTAATCTAGATTCATCCTGCATCTCTGTCTATGTAGATGTTGTCTATTTAGAGCAGCAGCGGCTGTCTTCGAGGAATGAATCGGTAGCATTTTCTATTGATTCGTCTCTGTCACAGTGACCTTGAGGTCACCGTCCTGTCCTTGTCCTGTTTGTTCCTGTCCTTTTCGGATGACATTCCTCCTATTGTATTGAATTTGCTTTTCTTATAGTGCCATTAAAGACTGGCAGGAAGTCACACAAGGACCAGCTGGTGCCCCCGTTTGAATTAAGAAGAATGACCACGGCTGGTCCACGACAGCTTCGTTCGTCTTACCGGGTGAGCGTCCCCAGTGTGAGACTGCACCCGAAGACCATTACTGGTTAGACGCTACTGATTGATCAGTGGGACTCCCGTTTCTCACGAGCAGCTCGCTTCCCCGTGCTACCGCAGGCGCTTCTGGATGGCCTCCCTTCGACCTCGTCCTTCCCTGCGCGAGCTGCTCGAGGCTTCACTCCGTTTGGAGTGGAACACGAAGGGATCTCGTGCCGGGATGGAACCGGAAGGAGGAAAGAAAAAAAAGGAAAAATTGATATTGTTTTGAATTTCCTTTATTTAAAATTCCCCGCCCGTTCACTCACTTTCATTCGGTCGATATATAACCAAAGCCCAGAAATGGGACTGGGAAATGAATAGTGGTCTTGATCCTTAGGTTGTGCCTTTCAATCTGCTCCGTACAGTTCCGTTGCACAAAACGGATCCCTATCCTTTGCTCCAAACGACCAGGAGTTAGTTTAAAGTATTGACCTTAGACCGAGATCCAACATGGGAATTGGGTCGCTATCTATACGGATAATGACTGTCACTAGTCTCAAAAAAAGAAAGTGCTTTTGATTGATTTGTAACTATAAATTGTTCGATCGGAGGATGAGCGCGGAGCCCGTTTCGCCCCTACCCTACGGCAGGTCCGCTAGCTCCACTCCTCAGTCCTATTTCGTTCCCTCCTTATCGTCAGTAGGTAGGCACGATCGGATCCATACGCTATCGATATCGAGTCTTTCTCACGCCACCTCTGAAATGAAACAATCATTCGTCAAGGAAAAAGAAGCGGGGATACCAATCCAAGAACCCGAAAAAAGGAATTGCAGCCAGGGTCAAAAGAAGGTAATCCGCTAAAATCCAAATCAGGGCGGTTACAAACCTCGAAGAAGAAGCCTTCGCACTGGACGAAGTTTTTTCCCTCATGTCGTTGTATGACGAAGAAGAAAAAAGGATGGAGGATCTGGCTGGATCGACAACGGTCCCGCAAGCAAGCATGCAATGCTCCTCTGCCGACCTGATGAAAGAGCCATCGGTGACAACAACTCTGATAGAATATTTTAGAAGATGGGGCTTGGGCTACGCCCCCAAGAGTCCAAAAAAATTTGATCAACCCAAGCCGAAGATCAACTGGGCAGATCTATATGTTCCAAGACCGCCTCCGCCGCCGTTGGACCAATCATTCACCAAGGCCGCATCCCTGCAAGGAGACGGGAATCCAGGAACTTCTGCCCAAGAACAGGAAGAGATGGAAATCGATCTTGAGGACAAGTGGTGGTTACAGCTTGAAGAGGACCACTCACTCAGTCCCGATGAAAAAGGAGAAGAAGCCACTTCACTTCCCGGGAAGATAAGCACGAAGAGGGTTCGCCCTCACAGAAGAGATGGAAGAGATTATATCATCAAGACAGTCGTCTCTTCCCTTAACCCTTAAACAGTCGGGGTGAATACCATATTCCCCACGCCTTACTCTTCCTTTAGGGGTGCATTTCAAACCCCTGTAGGAAAACAACCACTTGACTTTGTTCAGTAAAGTTTCCCGTCTTCCATGCGTAGCTGTGCCCGGCCGTTCCGACTGCATTTAAGCGCTGGGGAAGAAATATCGTCATTCCAGCTAGTTTGGATGTGAATCATCCCCGCCATGAGCGATCTTTTGGTGCGTTTATTCTAGTTGGTCTAGTTAACCCTCCTATATAAATAAAAATAAATAAATAAATATATATAAATAAAAATTATATATATATATAATTTGATTTATATATCGAGTCAACCGGCCGAGTCTATAATGTATATTATTATATACGTATTAAGTTAAGAAGAATCCTTCCCGAAAAGATAGCCCAACAATCTTTCTGAGCTGAGAAAGCCTGCCCGAGTGCTAAAAATCTTTTCCTCCCGGGGCTGCTTGCAAATTTTGTTGAGTGGATCGCCAGTGGCAGCCCTCTTCCTAAAGAGTCCTGTCCTATCCTGTAGGCAGGTCTACTGCTCGATAAAACTGCCATTCTCTCCGACGGAGAAGAGCGACCTTTCCGATACAGTGAGTGGGCATTCAAATAAACCTTTCTTTGTCGAAGTGCTACAACTCGCTCATTCGGAGCAATTCAACTACCCCTACCCTAGGGGATATCACGTTTGTTTTTACAGGTCAATGCTACAATCAAGCTACAACCAATAGCACCTGGGGCCTAGAGACCTCGAACCAAAGGCAACTCACTTTGGGAGCGGCGGCGTCTCGGCTGCCCTTCCCCCCAATTCTTCGGCACCTTTCCTTTATCGTCGAGTGTAGCGAATCACCACTCCTTTGAACGGCACTAGGATATTGAGTCCACCCTTGACCTCCCTGTCCCAGCGAGCGTAGAATCAAATGCCCTCCTGGGATCGAGGAGGATCGCATGCACCTCGATCGAAATTCTCATTCGCCCCAGAACCGGCCAACTTAGACCTGGCGAAGATACCTACCATGAGGAAAGGGCATAGATTTTAGCAGGTTTTATTTGAAATGCAAGCTTTCAAAATGGAATAAGCTTTTAGACTAGACTATAAGGAAGGCATTCAAAAGCTATATGATTCGATGCCCAGAAGAAGCCCGTTTATTTCTAAAATTCGAAATCGACTCGTTCTTCACTCGCTAGGGAAAGAAAAGGGGGAGATGGTGGAAGAAGAAGAAGATGGATCAGCAGTGGAAGTGGAAGAAGCTGCATCCTGAGCATCAGTGAGGAGTGTCTTCGTCTGATACTGCTTCTTCTTATGCCTCGAACACTAAGCATCTGAATGGGAAGTGGACTTATGATAGGGACACCACTTTTTATATTTCTGAGTGGTGCCAGGTGAACTACCAGTGGACTGTTGGGTTTTATGAGAAGAGGGGCTGGGAGGGAGATTCAAAAGTGCTTGATTTATGATTCTTGGAATTGTTCTGGGATTTAGAAGACTGGGAGGAGGACTGGTGGACCCTTCTTAGATTTCTCAATAGCAATGGCCAGCTGTATAGCACGCTGAAGTGAAGAGTAATCAACAAGCTCCATCTTCTGCTGGATAGCATGGAAGAGAAAACCAACGTACTTACTTCACCAAGTAAGAAACTTGCCTTGTCTTGAATCCTCAATTTGAAGTCTAATGAACTCATCCGTATATTGCTGAACGGACTGTAGATATTGTTGCCTCAAAAACAGCCATTGCTTAAGCAAGGCCTCCTGATGTCCCATCCCAAAGGGTCAAACTTCTTTTGTAAGGCCTGCAATCCTCCCAAGTCTGGAAGGGTAAAGTATCTTCTGTAAGGCCTCCTCGTCCATAAGTGGCCTCAAACCAATCAATAACAGTCTCTCCCATATAGACCTGAGCGACGCTCACACGCTCGAACACAGACCATGGCTAGCAGCGTCAGACTCCAACGCTCCACCACTACAGAAGGGTCCATCCTTCCATCAAAAACTGGGTACTCTTGTATCAGGATTCGGGGATGGATAAGAAGGACCAGCAGAGGTTGAGGGTGGGGGAGGTGGAGGTAGGCCACCGGGGAAACCGCGCACGAGATTAGAGTAGAGGTGACGTGGTTGAGTATTCAGCTTGTCCATCATGGCAGTCATCTGCTGTAACAACATCAATCACACTCATGAACTGCGGATTCTGGGCCTGTTGTTGCTGATTTTGGCGAAGCAACTCAGCCATAAGAGCAGTAGTGTCGCCCATGGTGCGAATAGAATCATCATATGGATCAGTATGCACATGGGGAGCAGCAGTAGAGGAGGAAGGAGCCTGTCCACCTGGTGTTTGTGAAGGTGACAGGTTATCTGTAGGCAGGGTGTTGGACTTCTTTGGGGCCATCTGCTTAGAGTAAAACAGCGGGAAAGGTTTTGGGTAGGAGTGCGGAGTGAAGCCGGCTAGGTCGGTTGTAAACCAGGCTTAGAACCCGCTCATAGACAAAAAAAAAAGAATAAATGGACCAGCCAGGAAAGGAGGTGAAGGAAATGGGTGTAAGTGGTGGCTGCGAGTGAAAGAGTAAGCCAAAAAAGAAACCCTAGCTGCACATGCAAAACACACTCATACGACCGAATCCACTTAGTTCATAGAGTATATGAAGAACCACGTCCAGAAAAAGCACTATATTGCAGAGAACATCACCTTCAAAATAGACCTCCGGTATGCTGTCCAATCAGATACAAAGTCAGAAGTAGCCCTAGGCTTTTGGGAGAGGCGTATGAGATGGAATAGACCCTTCTCAACGAAAAGTACGCTTGCTGGAAATTCCGGCCGCCTCTGGTGTAGCCGCCCTCTTGCCTGGAGCTTTCACCTAGGGTTTTGAACCCGTTGGCTAGGGTGCATAAGAAGCGCCTTGAAATGCTTGTTTAGAATGGGTATAGCTTGCAGCAATCCTCCAAACCAGTTAGTACCAGAATTCAATCTCGTAGGTGAACTCAAAATGGAAAAGCTGCATGTAACTGTGCAACAAGAGGTTGTTGACTCTGTTACTTCTGTGGTGGGTCAAGTGTAGGGGGACCTCACCAACCTGCATCTACAATTTCAGGTCTGGACCTGATCTCTCGTCATATATATATATATATATATGCAAAATCGTTTTCCAAACAAAAACCAGCCGCCAAGGAAGAAATCGAGGGGAGGGGGTTGACAGTACTCCTTGCTGGAAACACGTTCCTAGAGAGCCCCTGTTGAGATTCTCCCTTTTTCCACGAGGGAGTGTGAAATGCTGGAAGATCAAAACCAGAGCCTTTGCTGGAAGGAGAAATCAGCCACGTAGATGCAAGTACCAAAAGTGCCTACGATCATAAATATGCAAGAGAAAGAGGCTGCTAAAAACCAAAGGAGAAAGAGCACACAGCCAAGATAGGAGCCGCCCTTCTTACTTGAAATAATAATGAAAGAGCTCATGCCCTAGTTTAAAGATTACAAGTTAGGGTGAGATCTCTCCAGAGTGAATCTAAACCGTTGGATTCAAACAAGTTGATCTAAGGGCTATTATCAACAAGTTAGGGGGCATAGGGCCAGCCTATTCCTATTTATGAGATTGAGTTGAGTGACTAACTTAACTAATCACTAAAGTGTGACACCTAAGGTGTGACACTTAGTTTACACTTTTTGACACCTTTACTAACTTAACTATTTGACATCGTGGCCTTGACTAATGAGCCACTTATTACAGAAAAAAAAAAAAAAATCCCCCAAGCTCTACTCCAATCGTCCTCCGCGATTGAAGGTCCTGAATAAATAAGGCAATAATCAGAATGAAAAATGACGATGCAGTAATTGTGTTAATTGAGAAATGGAGAGAAGCTTGAGGTTAAAGGAAGGTACGTAGAGTACATTATATTAATGATGGTTAAGACAATAGACCCAGTGAGAGATTGGAGTCCTTTCCCCAGTGGGTAATGTTTTGGGAGGGATGTCTGTTTGTGGAGTGAGAGTGGAAAAGACAGATTTTGAGCACGCCATGTGATGGGAGGCCCCCGTGTCAATGATCCAATGCGTGGAAAGATAAGCAGAAAGACAAGTAACGGTACCTGACATATTAGCATTGGAGTTTGTAGCAGTGGTCAATGGTGTGATTTTATCTACCACAGTGATCGCACTTGAGGCGCAGTTTGGATCGTGCACGATTTGTAGGAATTGGCTTGTTGGAGTATGAAGAGTTACTGACTGCAAAAGCTGCTTCATCAGTAGAAGAGCACATGGAGTTCACGCTGCCTCTCTTCTTGGAGTAGGAGATAGTATGCCCGATTGACTGTGGGAAGAGGGTCGATCAAGAGAAGCTACGTAGGGCAGCGAGCGTAGCTTTCGTTCAAGCCCATGAGGAATGGCATAACCTTTTCCCTTTGGTGCATGTCGGTGAGGCCCTTGGAGGAACCAGCGGATCTATTCTTCTATACGAGAAATCACCATCTCGTAGCACCACCAGGACACCGATTCTCGTTCTTTTTTCCGAGCCTTCCCAAAGGCTATGTGAAACTCTATAGAGGGAATCTCTCTCCCTAACTGATCCGGATAGGCGATAATTAATGGTCGAGTCATATTATGGGATCTAGACCATAACATAAGTTGGAAGGCTCTTCCTGAATTCTCGATTACTTGCCCAACCAGACGAGATTAGTTGAATGACCAAAGCAGAAGAAGGTATAGTGATCACTGACCGGGATTTCATTTCCTAGCTTAAAGAAGAGAGACTTGATACTCGCATAAGCACGAGTTGATCCATTAGATATTAATGTTGGCTGAGCCCTCCCCAATGCTCCTGTTTAGCCTGTTCCGATCTTCCTCAACGGTGGAGGAAAGTTGTTTTTGGCAACGACGCTTTGAGTCTTGTCTGAAAGTCCAAAGGCACGTCAACATAAAAAGAAACCTGACTTCCAGAAAGGATTTATTTACGATTTTTAGCTACTTGTCCTAAAGCTGCAAAGATACGACTCACAACAAAGCCGTATCGCCTTCGTTCCACTCATTTTAGCATTTCTAATCAGACCTGGCTGAACTGGGAACGACATAGATCAAAGGGTCGTTCATGATTTTGAAAAAGAGGGCTTGATTTCGACCTTGCTTTTAGTTGTAAGGCTAGCTTTTGACTTATAGGGCGCTTAGGCTTAGCTCATCAAACAAGTGCGCCAAAAGTGGGAGGTGGTATCGTATTATCTTATAATAGGAGCACACCCGCTTTTAGCTCGTAGTTTCACTCTTGCTTTTGCCTTACCTTCAATTATTAAAGGGCGTGTTCTCTGAATTTGAAAGAAAGATGTAGCTTAGGGGGCGGTCTTCTCGTCAATCTTCGGAGCTGAGCTAGGCACTGGCTACAGGGCGACCGACCGAGAAAACTTGGTGCAAATCGGGGAAATCCTTTCCTGCTCGTCTAACTAATGTACTGATGTAATTCCACGCAAATATGGCTGCCCGGAGAATCCGTAGCTGCTAAGGAAGAGGGTCAAGCCATTTTCTCAACGGGAGTGAAAACCTTCCTCTATGCTGACAGAAGCGGAGAGGCAGGCAAGAAAGAAGGAACCAGGCTAGGGCTCTCTGTAGTAATAGCTGTCTCTGTTCACTCATGCTTGCTGCTTAAGACTCTCTTTTCCCTCTACACCTGAAAGATCGAAGTAGCGGCGAGGAAGAGCTTGAAGAAGGAAGAAGTACCATTGGCGAAGTTGCTTCCTCCAGTCTTTGTATGTATGGGATGAACCCGAGAAAGAGACAAAGCAGCTGAGATCAGAATGAGTAGTGGTCCGACTAATCAATGTCAAAAAGATTCCATCGATCGGTGAAGCACATCAACGGAAGTGTGCACGCTAGCGCTCTCCTCTAAGCTTCTAGTTAGCTCATCGAAAAGACTGACTCCAATAGGGTAGGGTGAGGTTTAAACGGGCCCTCCTCTCCTTCTGCGGGAGTGTACCGTATCCTTTCCTTGAAGTGGCATATAGCTTCAAAACGGAAGGGAATCGACCAACCAAGGATTTATTCAAAACAACACTGACACTTGGAGACCAGTTGGATATCCTAAGCTGGCCGATATGAGGGTCATGCTTTTGTCTAAAATCGAGTTCCAACTAAAAACAAGGAGTTTCGGGATGACTTTTGCAGCAATTGTAGACCGTTACGTTCGGACCGTGACCACTAGAGAGTTCCCCACTGCACTCTCCTTAAGTCAGTCTTACCTAAACAGGAAGAGAAGATAAGCAGCAACGGACCCCACTTCTACTTGAAGTCGAATGGCTAGGGCTAGGTCGCGAATCCCAAGCTTCTTTGGTGGTGGAAATGGTCTTAGGTCAGCTTAAAGGTTTGGGGGGGCAGTAGTAGTAAGTGAGGTATGTGGGCTGCCCTACTTAGAAAGCCGGTTAGCTCGCTTGCTCCGGAGTTTTCGCTGAATGGATGACACTTAGATTCCATTCCGTACCGTCACAGTTTCATCCCGTTGAGCCCTGATCTTGCGCTTGGCGCTTTTCCCTTCCTATCTGTAGTTCCGTCTTTGCCAGTGAACTACTCTCCGCGATACTCCATGTAGTCCCTGTTGCTTGTTGTAGGAGTGCGCTAGTAGAAAACAGAGGAACATTCTGGCATTCGAGTGGAGAAGGAGGTGTGGTAGAGCCGGTCGGTACAATACCAGTCAATGAGAGCTCATAAGCACCAGCTAATCCATAGAAAGCAGTTGTTTACAGCCGACGCCTTTCACTTCTTCATTCAAGCGTCTCTGGAATGGCTGCCTTTTCAGGTGCAGCTTTGCTTACTTCGATCTAGTGTTCAGAACGGGCGGGTTTTCTTGAGTTCACTGCCTGCCATGAAGGAAGGAATTGGGTAAAGGGTAGCACACCCATACAGTACGATACAATGAACACGAACAAAAGAGAGATGAACAAAGCAAACTACGCCGAAAGCAGCTCCGCACAACAGCAAGAAAACAGATGAGCGCTCTCTGATCGTAGACCTACCGAGCAAGCACTGAGAAGATATGAAAACAAAACAAAGGTCGAATGCTCCCTCGCGAAAAACGATTCCTCTACAGGCGAATTCCCTACTGCCCTACTGAATGAACAAGCTGTCGCCTTCCCACTAGTTTTCCCTCCATCCTGCTTTGTTCCCCGGGATTTTCGTAAAAGAGGGACGAGTGACAAGGGACTTGAGTGACTCGACCGATAGGGAGAGGGGCGAAGACACTCGATCGGCTACTAGAGACGAGCGAGGGCCAGGGACGCACTCGACGAGCAGACGAGGGACGAGTGGTAGGAGCCGACAAAACAAAAAGTAGTGCTGGTTCAGTGAAGTAAAGTATCCATCCTCCACTTCCTTCGCTTCCGAGGGAACAAGCAAGGTAATACTAAGTATTACTAAGTAATGGCGCCAATACTTAGTATTACTTAGTAATACGCGAAAGCCAACAAGCAAGGTAATACTAAGTATTACTAAGTAATGGCGCCAATACTTAGTATTACTTAGTAATCCGCGAAAGCTCAATACGGGAACAAGCAACGGACGAGCGCCAATACTTAGTATTACTTAGTAATCCGCGAAAGCTCAATACAGGAACAAGCAACGGACGAGCGCCAATACTTAGTATTACTTAGTAATCCGCGAAAGCTCAATACAGGAACAAGCAACGGACGAGCGCCAATACTTAGTATTACTTAGTAATCCGCGAAAGCTCAATACAGGTAATAGCGTTAGCGCATCCGTTTTCTTGCTGCGTTAGCGCATCCGTTTTCTTGCTGCGTTAGCGCAGCCGTTTTCTTGCTGCGTTAGCGCAGCCGTTTTCTTGCTCAAGCAAGGTAATACTAAGTATTACTAAGTAATGGCGCCAATAAAGACTTAGTATTAATACTTAGTATTAATACTTAGTATTACTGAGTAATGGTAATGGTAATGGTATTACTTAGTAATCCGCGAAAGCCACTATAAGGGAAGGGAACAAGCAACGGACGAGCGCCAATACTTAGTATTACTTAGTAATCCGCGAAAGCCACTATAAGGGAAGGGAACAAGCAACGGACGAGCGCCAATACTTAGTATTACTTAGTAATCCGCGAAAGCTCAATACAGGAACAAGCAAGGTAATACTAAGTATTACTAAGTAATGGCGCCAATACTTAGTATTACTTAGTAATCCGCGAAAGCTCAATACGGAACAAGCAACGGACGAGCGCCAATACTTAGTATTACTTAGTAATCCGCGAAAGCTCAATACAGGTAATAGCGTTAGCGCATCCGTTTTCTTGCTGCGTTAGCGCAGCCGTTTTCTTGCTGCGTTAGCGCATCCGTTTTCTTGCTGCGTTAGCGCATCCGTTTTCTTGCTGCGTTAGCGCAGCCGTTTTCTTGCTGTATAGCGTTTTCTTGCTGCCCTACATTACTAAGTAAGACCATTACTCGGTAATACTAAGTATTACTTGCATGACTAAGTAAGACCATTACCATTACCATTACTCAGTAATACTAAGTATTAATACTAAGTATTAATACTAAGTATTTACTTGCTTATGCTTCTTCGTTTTCTTGCTGCCCTACATTACTAAGTAAGACCATTACTCGGTAATACTAAGTATTACTTGCATGACTAAGTAAGACCATTACC